TCTTTTTGTTTTCATTCTATTTCTTCTTTCTCTTCTGTATCTGTAAGAAAAACTATTCCTTGAGTTTCGGGTCTCGCTCCAATCATTTCGGATGTTAGGATTTACTGTCCCAGTCTTGGTTTGGAAGGGGAATAAGGAGAAAAGGTGGGACTTACCGCCTCAGATATCTCTGCACTAGGACCCACTCGTCTCTCGAGTGGAAGAGACAGTTCCAGTGCTACTGCACTCGAGAAGGCAAGCATGGAGATCGACCAAGTCAAAATTTTGAGTTCCATTGGTGAGAATGGAGAAGTCGATAGACTTCTTCCAGAAATGCGATACCTCTGGACGCCTCGCGTAGGATTTGAACCTCTACGCGGTGCTAGATTTTGAGTCCGGTATGCCTACCCCTCTTTCGAAGCACGTAGACACGGTGGAGTTACGCTTACCACTTCAATTATACGGGTATATCTATATGCTTGTCAACTGCTGAACCGAATTTTATTCCCTTTCTCACCAAATTTACTAAATTTTATTCCCCTTCTCACCAAATTTACTAACTGTGAGACTCCACTCGGGCCAGGTTTAGACGAGGTCCCCGGACCTTTTTCATTACTCACTTTTCCTTCATGCAGTGGTAGGGTTCCACTTCATACCGGCGATGGCCGAGGGTTCGAATCGGTTCCCGCCCACAATCAATCATCCCTAAGGGGGTGGCTGATTCCCTCTTCCTACAGAGAATTTTTTTCTCAGTATTAATCAAATAATATCATATGAAGATACAAGAAAGGGAGGCATTCTCCTTCCGTCTAAATACTTAGATGTAGCAGCGTGGGTTGTCGCTGCCCAACCCCAGCTGTGCATTGCGCGGAAATACTTATATCCCCTCCGGAATAGACAAGTGATCATTTCCCTAGCAAGTGATTCCCGGTGCGAAAAAGCAAATACAAGCTAGATAGGAGAATGTCAGGATCAATTACCGAAGAAGATATAACTATTTCATAAGTTACAGAGACAGACTAATTGGGATAGCAGAAGCAAAACCGGCTTTTAAGAAAAATCGCTCGAAAAAAAAGAGTTCGCGTCACAATTCGAAGTGAGTCTAGAATAAAGTATTCCGTGTGATCCCGATAATGGGATCTATTAATATACCCGATAGGATTGATGCTAGTGCACGAATGATCATAGCTATTTCGATAGAACTTTTTGAAATTGATGGAGAAACTAATGAATTTTGTATATAAGTTGTGGATGCATCGCTCCTCCCATTCTTCCCAGTGAACATTAATTTAATTATTTTGAGATAATAGTAGATAGAGATGACACTTGTGATGAGCGCTACCAGAACTGATGGGTACAAACCAGCCCTCCATCCATGCCAAAAGAGATAGAGTTTACCGAAAAAACCGGATGGTGGAGGGATACCCCCTAAGGATGGTGAACATAAAACCGGAGAGAGTGTTAGAACAGGATCCTTCATGTATAATCCCGCGTAATCCCTAATATTATCAGTTCCGGTTCGTAAGCCAAATGAGGTGGTACGAGCAAAAGTTCCCAGTTCATGAGGACAACTTTGTTGAAATCTACCCATAATAAAGATCTCGTAAAAATTTTGATTTGACACGGTTTGGACTATGTAGTATACTGTGACTAACAGCCATATGCTGCCACTAGCGGTGGTATACTCCTAATAAAAAAAAAAAGGGGGGGGGTTTCTTAGTTGGCATCCATGGCTGAACGGTCAAAGCACCCAACTCATAATTGGCGAATTCACAGGTTCAACTCCTGTTGGATGCAGATGAAAAATAAGACACGATAAGAAGCGGATAAATCAAGAATTTTTATTTCAAACAAATAGATCTAGAAGCGACAATAGCTAAATGCTAGAAATAGTAAATTAAGATACTATACAGTAGTTATAGAGGAAACAAAGATAATTAAGAGGAAACGGACAAAGCGAAAGGGACACTACGGAGAAGTCGAAAAACCAAATAATTACTGATAAATCTATTCGTTTGTTGCAGCAGAATCAATATACTTTCCGTGTGGACTCTAAATTGACTAAAACCGAAATGAAACATTGGATCGAACAATTTTTCAGTGTTAAAGTGGACGGCATCAATACTAGTCGGGTCACAAATGGGAGAAGAAGAAAAAGTAGATTCAATATGAATTGTAGGAGTATAAAAAAAATGATTGCTAGACTTCGAGTTGGCCATTCCATTCCATTATTTCTGAACTAATTTTTAAACGAAGTTTAAATTCCTTTTAAATAAGAAATTACACATGAACCTGAAGGGGAAGAAAAAGTATGGCCACATGACTTCATGAAACGTATACTCCTGGCACTCGGAACCAAAACGTTCTCCAATTTGGAGAAACGAAGAAATCTAAGCCTCATAAGCAATTAACTTATCACAAACTATCCAAAAATGGTCGCAACAATGCAGGAATCATTACGAGTAGACATAGGGGGGGTGGACATAAGCGTTTACGTCGTGAAATTGATTTTCAACGAAATAAATTAAATGTTTCTGGAAGGGTAGCTAGTATTGAATATGACCCCAACCGCAATGCTTTTATTTGTCTAATCACTTACATAGATGGTGATAAGAGATACATTTTGCACCCAAAGGGGATTGGAGTTGGAGATATTGTAATGTCTAGTTCTGACGCATCTATTTCAATTGGAAATGCCCTACCTCTGAGTGCGGGTTGAATAATTGATTCGCGTATTCCGAAACTAATCGATCGGGTCATAGGCTGGGCCCGGAAACCAGGCACTACTTCAAAATAAGTCATTGAGTGATACGAAGCAAACCTACTTGGGGTAACTAAATGGGGACAGTAGCGCGTGCCAAAATATTAGGCAACTAAATAATCAATTTGCAAAGGTAAGATAATATGGAAACGGATAAATAATCTCAAAATTGAAACGACGAACAAAGGGCATTTGATGTACGTACTGAGAGCATGGCATGGAAAGTACAGAATTCAAACACATTCGGTTTGGCAGTCGGAGGCAACATCGAAGCTGCAAAATAAATAAAAAATGCATGGAAATGATCTTATTTCAATGCTGGAGAAAGAAAGGTTTCCTAAGTTATCCTAGACATTAGCTAATGTTGACGCGAATCATTGAATTCACCAATTCTGCTGCTAAGTTTTCGGTAAGTACCAAATTATCAGAGAAAAAAAGCCAGGTGCAGACAAAGATGTCGAGGATGCAACAAATAAAATACAAAGATTAATGGCCCATGCTTCAGTAGGCATCAACTTGTACCATCGAAATCCAGAAGTGGTATTTAATCCCAAATTTTGCATCCGGAAAGCTGTATGCTTCGAAAGAGGCTTGTACAGTTTGGGAAGGGATCTTCCCCAGTCGTTTTCTTCCTAAAAAGAAGAAGTAGTAGGAGGAGGGGGGGGGGTCTGCCTCGACCAAGATACCTTTGGGTACTATTATACATAACGTAGAGTTAAAATCTGGGAAAGGCGGATAATCGGTTAGAGCAGCCGGCGCGGCAGCAAAAATAATTGCAAAGGAAGGTCAATTGACTACATTAAGATTGCCTTCTAACGAAATTCGTTTGATATCTCGAAACTGTTTAGCAAGTATAGGACGGGTTGGAAACATCGATGTAAATAACGAACACTTGGGAAAAGCTGGGTCTAAGCGCTGGTTAGGGAAACGGCCAAAGGTGAGAGGTTCAGCTACGAATCCTGTGGATCATCCCCACGGAGGAGGGGAGGGCAGGACATCAATTGGTAGGAGGAGACCACTAACCCCTTGGGGACATGTTGCGTCTGGAAAAAGGACCCGAAGGGAGAGGAGATATAGCAACCCATTTATACTTCGGCGACGCAAAAATTAAAGTTGATAAATGAAAATATTAAGCGGGAGTGGGGAGGGTTAATTACCTATGACGCGTTCATCTAAAAAAGGTCCGTTTGTAGCTAATCATTTAATACGAGAAATTGAAAATCTTAATATGAGAAGAGAGCGAAAATTAATTATAACTTGGTCTCGCGCTTCTGCAGTCGTACCTATCACGATCGGTCACACAATTGCCGTCCATAATGGGCGGGAGCACCTACCTATTTACGTAACCGATCGAATGGTGGGTCACAAACTAGGGGAATTTGTACCCACCCGAAATTTTAGGGGACATGCGAAAACCGATAAAGGATCTCGTCGATAATTAGGAAATTATACTTCACGAAAAACAAAAACGACTTAGAAATTGCCGCGCGAGCTCTAGGAAAAAATTTCCGTATATCAGCGAGAAAAATACGACGCGTTACCGATCAACTCCGGGGTTGCTCGTACGGAGAAGCACTTGTATTACCCGAGTTTATGCCCTATAAAATGTCTTATCTCATATTGCAGTTGATTCTTTCGGCGGCGGCAAACGCCAATACCAATTTTGGATTGAATAAATCCGATTTGTTCATTAGTGAGGCTTAAGTCGAGGATTCCGCTTTTTTGAAAAGGTTCCGTCCCCGAGCTCAGGGACGGGGTTACCCGATAAGGAAACCTACTTGTAAAGTAACTATTAAGTCGAAATCAAATTTTGTTGGAAAGATATAAAAATGACTCCAAAAAAAAAATCATTAATTGAAACATCAAGGTGGCTGAGAAATACTGCAAAAAAAAGAGACTAAATAGAAGTAATATTAATAATTTAATGTTGAGTTCAGGAGAAATAGATACGGGACGAAAGATTCATCCACTCGGTTTTCGACTCGGTGTAACTCAGAAGCATTATTCCTACTGGTTTGCGCAAACAAGAGATTATCCAAAGTTTCTCGAGGGGGATAGACAGATACGTGCCTCTGTCGAGAAGTTTATTTCGAAACACGCGAAAGACACCACAAATTACGGCGGAATTGGGCATATTGAAATCCAACGAAAAACAGATCTTATTCGAGTTGATATACATACAGGATTTCCTGATTTACTCGTTGAGGAACAAAGTTTAGGGATTACTCAAATGAAGAACGAGATCGAAAAAATCTTGGAAATCGATAGTCGGAAGCTTCGGGTAATACTAAATAGTATTGATCAACCATATGGGGAACCAAAGATATTGGCGGAGCATGTTGCCTCACAACTAAGAAATAGAGTTCCCTTTCGACGAACTATAAAAAAAGCTATTGAATTAGTTGGAAGAACCAGCCCTAAAAATAGGGGTGTTAAGATACAAATAGCTGGGCGCCTTAACGGTAGTGAGATGGCCCGGGTTGAATGGGCTAGAGAAGGTAGGGTTCCCCTACAAACCATTAAAGCTCGTATAGGCTACTCATACCACCCGGCTGAAACAATTTATGGAGTTTTAGGCATAAAGACTTGGATATTTCGGGATACTTAGGTGAGATCTCTACCTAATTAAAAATTATCTAATAAAATTTTATGTAACCTGAGATAATTTTATACCATTCTAGTTTCAATCATTTTTATTTTAAGCTCCAAAAGATCTTCGCTATGCTTAGTGTGCGACTCGTCTAAATAAGATCTCTTTATTCACGAATGAGAAAAAAAACTAATTAATGAAGTAATGAACCCCCTGCCTTCGAGTTTTAACTGAAGGAAATGCGGAGACGCAACGGGACTATTTAATCACAATTGAAATTTCTATCCGTAAAAACTTTTTTTTATGGGGAAGCTGAAAACATTATTGATTCGTGAATATATTGGGAAAAATAAATACAAATATTTGTATTTCTACTTCTCGATATCGTGTGGTTAACCGTTCAACCCCCGAGAAGCTGCGTGATTTAGCACAATTGATAAATTAATTTTCAATATCAAAGATAGAGCTTTGAGTCAATTAATGCTGGGAGCATTGATTCAATGAGATTGAAATAGGATGAGAAGCTCCGGTGCTGTGGGGGAACCAAAGCCTTTGTTACAAGAGACTGAAACAACGAGAGGACTTCCGAATCTCATTTCTAAAGTTATTTCCAAAGTTAAGTAATATCGAGATTCGCGGATGGGATGGCGAGGGAAGCCAACAACGACGAAAAATAAATAAATTGAGAAATCGAGCTTATTCTCGCCCATGAATTAGGCGCCAAGTACTACCTGAACCGCCTCTTAGAAATAGAATAATAAAGGGAGGGGGTAGAGGTGAGAAAAAAATTTGACAAATTTGCGAAGTGTGAAAGGTGGGGTGTCGAATTCATGAGGAGCCGGTTGAAGGGGGACTTCCGCGTCCGGTTCTGTATCAGAGATTGATAAATTGTGTTGACATCGACTGTAACCCCAGACGAACGAAATATCGTAAGCAACATCGAGGGAGATTGAGGGGATTTTCTAGTCGTGGCAACACCATTTCCTTCGGAAAGTTTGCTCTTCAGGCCCTCGAGCCTGCTTGGATTACGGCTAGACAAATAGAGGCAGGAAGGAGGTCAATAACACGCTGCGCCCGGCGAGGCGGGAAGCTATGGATACGCATTTTTCCCGACAAACCCATTACTATGAGACCTGCAGAGACGCGTATGGGGTCGGGCAAGGGGTCTCCGGAATACTGGGTCTCTGCAATTAAGCCAGGCCGAATACTTTACGAATTAAGTGGCGTATCAGAAGATTTAGCCAAAGCTGCTATGGCAATGGCTGCGCACAAAATGCCTGTCCTGACTCGAATGGTAACTACTACAGAATCATGATACTTAGTTACCTTACCTGCTAGAAACGGAAATATCAAAATAAAGTGACTTGAATGAAGTAGTGGTAGCGGGGACGGTAACGTTACGTCTAAGGAATCACCCTGTAATTATTAAAAAAGATAGGCCGTTAATTCAACTAAATTATATTAGTCACGATAAAAATTTTCTTGGTTGGGCAGAGTATTTCTTTTTTCACCCGAATGTATTAAAAATAAACCTATTATATCTCCCGATTACCAAACGATTCGAAATCAAAGCTATTTAAATGTAGCAGACAACAGCGGAGCCCGCAAATCGATGTGTATTCGAGTTTTGGGGACTGGCAATCGCAAATATGCAGGTACGGGTGACATCATAGTGGCCGTGGTCAAAGAAGCAGTACCCAATATGTTTATAAAAAGATCAGAAGTGGTTAGAGCAGTAGTTGTTTGCACCCGTAAAGGGGTAAAACGATGTAATGGAATGGCAGTTGTATCCGACGACAATGCAGCCGTCGTTGTGAACCAGGAGGGAAGTCCTAGAGGGACTAGGATCTTCGGTCCAGTAGCTAGGGAATTGAGAGATTTTAATTTTGCTAGAATAGTCTCGTTAGCCCCCGAAGTGTTACGAAAACCAATAAATAATATGAATTAGCATTATATGTTTGACAAATATTTACCAAATTTTTCTACAAAAAGAAAAATTGGTTCGAATATTTGTCAAATACAATTAAATGGCACAAAAAAGAAATAATGTAGGGAAGCGGAAAAAAAAACGAGGTTAGGAATCACTCTGATACCGATAATTTTAAAAACTATTGATTGATTTTTCATGAATAACGACCCTCTCTCAGCCGCACTTACTGCGATAAGAAATGCCAACACAAGAAAGAAATCTATGATCAGGATACCTGCCACTAAAATGACTGCATGCATCGTACAAATTTCAGTGGAAGAAGGTTTCATAAAAAGTTACGTAAAACATAAGGATGCTAAAAAAGAGTTTCTAGATGTGAGCTTAAAGTATCTTGGGAAGAAGAAAGATTCCTCTATTACAGTTATCAGACGCATCAGTAAGCCTGGCTTGAGAGTTTATCCCAATCATCGAGAAATTCCCAAAATATTGGGCGGTATGGGAATTGCAATTCTACCGACATCTCATGGACTTCTTACAGATCGAGATGCGAGATATAAAAAAATTGGGGGGGAAATTTCATGTCACATTTGGTAATTTGTAAAATTTGAGGAGGTAGTCTTTTTTACTATGTTTTTAAATACTAACTGGGAGTAATATCTGCTGAATTAGCAATCTATTAAACAGATTTATGAATTACAGGAGGTTTATTTAGTTCGAATGATGAAAAAGCAGAATCTTATTGACATGGAGGGTACAGTTACTGAATCACTTCCCAATGCCATGTCTTGAGCGTGTTTGGATAATGGGTGCCAAGTCTTGACTCATGTATCGGGAAAGATCTGACGGAATTACATAAGAATATTACCGGGAGATAGGGTAAAAGCTGAATTAAGTCCCTATGATCTTACCAAAGGGTGTATCATTTACCGACTTCGAAGTAGACAAGGTAGTCAATAAATTGTGTCGTTGGTACCGCTATCTAGCAATCATTTGTTTGCTCAGTTTCTTCCTCCAACTTCATACAGAAGAAGGAAAACTATTTAAAATCTATAAATGAAATTATTTAACTAATTTAAGGTTGTAGCTACGAAAATTCGTGCCTCCATTCGCAAAATATGTGAGAAGTGTCGATTGATTCGTAGGCGTGGACGAATCATGGTAATCTGTTGCAACCCGAAGCATAAGCAGAGGCAGGGGTAGTCAAAGTAGTTATATCTGGAACCAAATAAAAACTCGAAACAGCTTTCAAATTCAAATATGAGTCATCAATCAATTATGTTGGGTAATTCAAAAAAAACTCGTTCACGCAAGGTAAAACGCGGAGTACAAAAAGGGGTTATTCACATCCAAGCAAGTTTCAATAATACAATCATTACTGTCACGGACGTTCGGGGATAAGTGGCTCCCTGGTGTTCCGCTGGTGCCTGCGGATTCAAAGGTACGCGCAAAAGCACACCTTTTGCCGCTCAAGCTACGGCGGAAAATGCTATCCGTGCTTCGTTGGATCGGGGTATGAAGCAGGCAGAAATTATGGTGAGTGGACCCGGTCCGGGAAGGGACACGGCACTACGGGCTATCCGACGAAGCGGTATAATCCTAAGTTTTGTACGTGATGTGACCCCCATGCCATATAATGGGTGCCGACCCCCCCGAAAAAGACGTGTCTAACTAGTCGTCATATAAAAACTAAAAGGGGATTTCTTTTATGCTTCCGTGTGAAACATCGATCTCTAACCAAGACATTGAATGGAAATGTGTTGAATCCAAGACAGAATATAGGCGTCTTCATTATGGTCGTTTTGTTGTATCCCCGTTCAAGAGGGGTCAAGTTAGTACTGTGGGAACTGCCACGCGTAGAGCGTCACTGGAAGAAGTCCGGGGTACGAGCATAACACGGGCAAGGTTTCACGGAATTGTGCACGAGTATTCCACAATAACGGGTATTTAAGAGACAATACATGATGTGTTAATTAATTTGAAGGAAATTGTACTTAGGAGCGACTCCGATGATGTGGAGGAAGCAGTTTCATCCGTAACTGGTCCCAAAGAAGTAACTGCGGGTGATACATTACTACCACCCCATGTCAAGGCGATTGACGATTCCCAACGTATACTTACTATTACCCAACCAATATCCCTAAATATTGAATTAAGGGTTGAAAAAGATTGTGGATACCGCATAGGAAATTTAGGTGGATATGAAAACGGAGAATTTCCCATTGATGCCGTATCTATGCCTGTTCGAAACGTAAATTGTAGCGTACATCTATTTGGAAGTGGTAAAGCGACGCGAGAAACATCATTCATTGAAATATGGACTAATGGTAGCCTGACCCCAGATGAAGCAATTAAAGAGGCTTCTAAAAAACTAATAGACTTATTAAGTCCTTTTTTGCACGTGAATAGTGAAGACGTCTATCGTTCCGGATCCGGATACGGTGGGAGTTCTTCTACTTCAGCAGGTTCACCGTCACAAGTTTATGACGCAAATAAACTAGAGGGAAAGGTTTCCAAAAACATATTTATTGACCAATTAGAATTACCCGCTAGAGCTTCTAATTGTCTCAAAAAGGCCGAAATACACACAATTGCCGATTTGCTTAGTCATAGCCGAGAAGACTCATCAAAAATAAGAAGTTTTGGGCAAAAATCTGTAGATCAGGTGTCGAAAGCTTTATGGGATCACTTCACCATAGAATTACCCAAAAATTAGATTTCAATTCGTGAGTACAAATTGCAAAACCCAAATTGTCCCATTTTTAAAACAAGTGATCTTCTATCTCACGTATTCTGCTTTCATGTACAAAATTTTGGAGGGGAAGCAAAAATGAGTTAACCAAAAATCGGAGAAAAAAAATTACATCTCTGAATTGAAAGTGAGTTAGTCTAGGGAAGTCTTGTCCTGGCCCGGGGGCTGACGATTGCCCCCTGGGCCGAATCTCAATCTATTTTGAGTTAATAGAAGATATTTCAATGTTAGAACAGTCCCGAAGTTAGAGATCCATCTATGGGTAACGCTGCTCCAACACCTAACCAAATAGCGACCGCAGTACCAATTGCGAAGACTGTTGTGGCTACTGGGCGTCGAAACGGATTCTGAAATTTATTGACGTTTTCGGGAAAAGGCACAGTCAACAAACCTGCAGGTACTGAAGCCATTAAAAGAACACCTAATAATTTATTGGGCACTGTACGAAGTATTTGAAATGCGGGAAAGAAATACCACTCGGGTAAAATCTCCAAAGGAGTTGCAAACGGATTTGCCGGTTCACCCAGCATTGATGGTTCTGAAGCAGCTAAACCCACAGTACAGGCAATGGTTCCTAAGATTACCACAGGAGATATATACAATAGATCATTGGGCCAGGCGGGTTCTCCGTAGTAATTATGTCCCATACCTTTAGCTAATTTTGATCTCGAAACAGGATCGTTCAGGTCAGGTTTTTTTGTTACTGGGGCAGACTTCTCATTCTCCCATAGGAATCGAACATGAGAATTTCTCCTCATACGGCTCGAGCAAATATCGAATTATCTTATCGCGCAACGGTTGGGTTGGCAAACAAAGAAGAGACGAAAACGAAACGAAATTATTTTGCGACACGGCTTCTTATCCGAATCAGCCTAATGACGGAATAAAGCTTCGCGGATCATCTCGTATCCCATATGTATGTGTCGTGTCATTTCCGTTTTATGAACTACGACCGATATAGGATCTTAACTTGTTACAATTTCGGCTACATATATATATCTTTAGATCCCTTTTTTACCCCAACGGCTATTCTTGCAAGTAATTCTCCTCTGATGCAAGAGAAATGTATGCATCGTCCAAAAAACCGTATGTTTGAAAGCTTTACGCCATCCCAATAGGATATATAATAGGTTTTTACGAGGCCTTTCAAAATTTGAGATTTGATCGTGGGACAAATTCTCCAAACAACTATCTTAGTTTGAAAGATATGTCTTTCTATCCGGGTTTCAAATCTTAGTCCCAAAGAAAGGTCGGAAGGGAGATACACCTTTTTTGGCTGCGGCAGCATCCGGCTCGATGTCTGCATAGCCTACGCGTCTATAGACAAGTCACACACTCCCATAATCCAAATTTTTTCCTTTGACGCTTCAATTAGTTTGTCTCAGTAATACTGAGACAATAATTAAATCCGCTAAATAACTTACCATTTAATTGAATAGTAAGTATCGGCAGCAATGGGACAACAACCTATTAAGTTAAGGAACTTGCAATTGAGATCGTTTACTGATGTAGTGAGGGAGATTTATCACCGCTACCTTATGAAGAAATTATAGAGGACCCGAAATACCTTGTTTACGGATCATCGGGAAATGCATCGGCGTAAAAACAGCAGTAAGAAGCGGCAAGACAAAAGTGTGTAAACTGTAAAAACGAGTTAATGTCGATTGCCCGACACTAGCACTTCCTCGTGGTAACTCTACTAGCGAAGATCCTACCAGGGGAATAGCTTCGGGTACGCCGGTTACAATTTTGACAGCCCAGTAACCAATTTGATCCCAGGGTAAAGAATATCCAGTTACCCCAAAAGAGACAGTTGATACAGCTGAAATCACCCCAGTAACCCAAGTTAATTCGCGGGGCTTTTTGAATCCTCCCGTGAGATATACACGAAATACATGCAAAATCATCATTAAAACCATCATACTAGCTGACCACCGATGAACAGACCGAATCAGCCAGCCAAAATTAACCTCAGTCATTGTATATTGAACTGAATAGAAAGCTTCTGTAACAGTTGGGCGATGATGAGAAGTCATGGCGAAACCGGTGGCTACCTGAACCGGAAAGCAAGTAAGCGTGATTCCACCCAAGCGATGAAATATGTTCACATGTGGAGGGACATATTTGCTAGTGATATCGTCAGCAATTGCCTGGATTTCCGGGCGCTCTTCGAACCAATCATATACCTTAGTGAGATAGGTAAGCCTTTTTGGCCCCCTCTTCATAAACTGTACGTGAGATTTTTTTTCTCGCGCAGCTTAAGCAAAGATGTTTGAGCAGCGCTCATTCCATTAGTATTTATTCGGCTAAAAGAATAGGAAGAGACGTCAGACCTACGACATCTTCTATTTATTAGGAGGAGAACATACGATTCATCCTCAAAAAAATCGGAAATACACTTCACCTTGATCTCATGTTAGCTATTATTTCTGAATTGACGACAAGTAGTACTAGCGTCTTGGGAAATCTCTCAGTCCAATCAATTTATCTATCCCTTTCCTCCCCTTTTTTTCTGGGGGGGGGGGTAGATTAATGATTAGGGGTTACTTCGTTCTAATCTGATTTCTTTGGCACTCACGAAACCTTAGATTTATACTACACTTCGAGGAATTGTTTTCTTTCTTTCCAGGAGATTTGAATGGGCAGCAACTCCTTCACTATCTCGAACCCCGCACGGTTCCTTTTTGGCCACCTGCATATACTCACGAACAAGTATAATTGAAACAGAAGTCATTTCTAGATTCTTTATACAGTGCCAAATCAGCAAGATCAGATAGAAACTTTGTCACGAAATTGAACCGGTAAATTCATGGGAATTAATCATAGTTTAAACTATAAAACCAAATAATAAGTTCTCGCGTTTCGGGTGCTATTAACTAAACCGCTACCTGGCGAGATACGGATATTTCATTGAAATTTTAATATGTTTAAAAATAAAATTATTTATTTGTTGAACCAGATTAGTTGCAACGAATCACACACCCATATTTTAGTACTGTCTCTTAAAAACATTTGAATAAAAGTTTGCACGATTGAACTACCTTTTTTTCTTCGATTTATGATCAAGTATGAATTTCTGAACCCCCGCTGATGCTAGTGCATCAGCGGGGGTTCAAAACTGTTCTACCAACTAATCGGAATACCCTCCAATAAAACGGATGAGTTATAAATTTCCAAAATGGTAACTAAGAAGACTGCAAATAAAGCCATGGAAAATCCCATCAGGGGGGTGGTTCCCCAGCCAGGAGCAACCTTTCCGTATTCTGAGTTAAGTGGTTTCGAAACCATTCCCAAGAAGCTGATTCTGGGTTTACCTTTTAAAGTATCATCAAAAACTTTTGTAGCCGTAGAGCCTGCTCGATTGATTGAAATTAGCTGACTTTGTATACTATTATAGCAAGTAAAATGAGAACTAATATTTTTCTTTGGGTTACATGGCAATGGAAACCGCAACTTCGGTCGCTATCTCTATATCCCGTTCACTTGTTAGCCTCACCGGTTACGCATTGTATACCGCTTCCGGCCAACCAGCCAAAGAGCTTAGAGACCCTTTTGAAGAACATGAAGATTAGTCAGATTGGTGGACCTTCCTTCGCAATAGTAAAAAGGGAGGTCTCTAATCAACCAAAATTTCATTACATTAAGGATTTTGCTGATGCAGCAAAACGTGTTTCTTTGGTAAAATTGAAAAAAAAAAAAGACTGAAATTGAAGAAAGCTTCTTATTTACCCTTGCTAGGTACTTTGGGAGGCTCCCGAGAGAAAATGGCAGAAAATATTATACCTAAAGTTGCTACTAACAAAAATGTGTAAACCAGTGCTTCCGTAGATTCGGCCGTAGTTGTAGTATTATATGTAAGTCTCTCGTACTAATTGTGCTGCGCGGGAGAAACTTTCTAGTTACCTCAAATTTTCCTTCTTTTTTCCGCTTGACTTCAAGTTATTGAAAACTATCCGATTAAATCAATTTACTCATTTATTGAGGGAAAATTAAAAATTATTACTATTTCTTCTTCGAAAAATCATTCACTTTTTGTAATTACCCCGCGGTGTAGTATTTTGATAGGATCAATAATAAAAGATATTTTGAACAGCTTGTCTTTTAGTACTTGGATCTCCCAATTTTTGAAATGCTCCAAATTCAACTTGGGCGTCCAAGTCGGGGTCGATACCAGCAAAAACGTCCCTGAACAAGGTTCTAGCACCGTGCCAAATGTGGCCGAAGAAAAAAATGAGAGCAAATGTGGCGTGGCCGAAGGTAAACCAACCCCGTGGGCTGCTTCTGAAGACACCATCCGATTTTAAGGTGGCGCGATCAAATTCGAAAATCTCACCTAACTGGGCGCGCCTGGCATATTTTTTCACGGTACCGGGATCACTGAAACTAGCACCACTTGATTCGCCACCGAAGAATTCTACGGTTACACCGACTTGCTCGACGCTGTATTTTGATTCCGCTCGTCTAAACGGCACATCAGCTCTCACAACGCCCTCGCCATCTACCAAGACTACGGGAAATGTTTCGAAAAAAGTTGGCATACGGCGTACAAAAAGTTCGTGACCTTCCCTATCTTTGGAAACAGCATGACCTAACCAACCAACAGCTATCCCGTCGCCATTGTCCATTGCACCTGCTCTAAACAATCCACCTTTGGCGGGGTTATTGCCAATATAATCGTAGAAAGCTAATTTCTCCGGAATCTTCGACCAAGCTTGAGATAGACTAAGGTTTTCGGCTTCACTCGATCGTATTCGTTTTTCTATTTCTTGTTGGAAGTACCCCTGATCCCACTGATAACGAGTGGGGCCAAACAATTCGATCGGGGTGGCGGCGGAACCATACCACATAGTTCCAGAAACTACGAAAGCAGCGAAAAAGACGGCAGCAATACTGCTAGACGACACGGTTTCGACATTTCCCATACGTAGAGCTTTGTATAAACGTTGGGGAGGGCGAACACTGAGATGAAATAAACCTGCTAGTATACCTAAAACTCCCGCTGCTATGTGGTGCGAGGCGATCCCGCCTGGTACAAATGGGTCGAAACCTTCGGCCCCCCAAGCCGGATCTACCGGTTCCACTTTTCCGGTTAATCCGTAGGGGTCTGATACCCAAATACCAGGTCCAAATAAACCTGTTACGTGAAATGCCCCAAATGCAAAACGAAGTACTCCTGAGAGGAATAAGTGGATTCCAAATATTTTTGGTAAATCCAATGATGGTTTTCCCGTCCGATCGTCTCGAAAGAGATCTAGGTCCCAATAGACCCAGTGCCAGATAGCAGCTAGAAACAGCAAACCGGATAGTATTATATGGGCTGCCGCTACCCCCTCGTAACTCCATATACCCGCATCCGTTGCGGTATCCCCATTGATGCCCCAGCCTCCCCAGGACTTCGTTATTCCAATGCGAGTCATAAACGGTATGACGAACATACCCTGCCTCCACATAGGATCAAGAACGGGATCCGATGGGTCAAAAACAGCTAATTCATATGAAGCCATTGAACCCGCCCAGCCAGACACCAAAGCAGTATGCATCAGATGCACGGAAATCAGACGACCGGGATCATTTAATACGACGGTATGAACGCGATACCAAGGCAAACCCGTGAGAAACCCCTTTCTTGGATATTGGAAATGAGTGACCACTACGTAACTTTCTTGCAGTATAGGCTTGCGTTACAAGTTATAGAAATAGACGACGAGATAAAGCAAACCTACGGGTCAATTTTTTGGCTCATGATTAGAAGCAGTTCTCTGCTCTTGCTTCACCTATTTGTTTGTTGTCTGTACGAGACACAAAATAAGTAGTATAAGATAAGATAAGCCAATTCTTTGTCTTTCAGGAACAAATGGAGGCATGGGTATTTTAGCATTTACGTACTTTATATAACAACGTGGAGATTGGTCCCATCATAGTCTATTAATTTACATCATAGTCTATTAATTTACATCATAGTCTATTAATTTACATCATAGTCTATTAATTTATGCGAAAAAAGATACGAATTTTCCATTTACGTATTCTTCATCGAGCGTGTTATAATATGAAGTAAGTTCCCTTTCAATTTGGCTTCTACGTCTCAGATTCGGAGGTGATTGCTATCTCTTTCAGTAATTTTTATATGCCAATTGGTGTTCCAAAGGTACCCTTTCGTCTCCCTGGGGAAGAGGATGCGGCTCGGGTTGACGTATAGTGCGACTTGTTTGGTGTGTCGAGCCGGGTGGAACCCTTTCCACCACTTTTTACCCGATTGACTTGTCTATATCTCGCTTGAAATTGACTGATCTCTCAGTGGTCAAATGCGTGAGAGAAATCTGTCAATAGGTTAGGTTTGGTATTCGTCAGAATCCATGGCTAGTTGGAATCAACAGATTACTTAGGCTCCGATTACTCAACCCTAAATAGAAATCTTAGACAAAATGGCTGTGAAATAAGAATTGGGACGTTGAAAAGAGGAGGTAGATATATTTTTTCTATGACTACATCTACGAAATACATCTACAAAATGTGGGAATAATTATAGGGAAGGTAAAACTATTTGTTCTGTATGTACAAATGGTGGTCGGAACTTCCTACCCCCGGGGTAGAAGATGAACCTAAAGATTCTTCACATCAGAAAAAGAGGACTCGATAATGAACAGAAATGCACTGGTGCAAAAGGGAAAAGTGAACACGCTGGAGTGAATTCACCTATCACTAGTTACAAAGTGGTTCAGAGTGTTCGAAAGATCAGGCAGACAGACTTGAACCAGTAGCGCTGATATGGGTGGTAGATAAGAATCTATTCAACTCGTTTCATGTGAAAGCTACCGGAGCCGTATGTATCTAACAATACCTATACGGCTCTAGGGAGGGGTCTCAGTGGAGTGGTAGTTGCGAAAACCTATTCCAATCAATCGACTTTATCGAGAGAGACTTCTCTTTTTGGGGCAGCAGGTCGATGATGAGATTGCAAATCAACTTATTGGCATCATGATGTATTTAAATGGGGAAGATCAAGTCAAAGATATGTACTCATATATAAACTCACCTGGCGGGGCGGTATTAGCCGGAATATCCGTTTATGACGCAATGCAATTTGTTGTACCAGATGTACATACCATTTGCATGGGACTAGCTGCTTCAATGGGATCTTCCATTTTGGCTGGAGGAGAAATCACCAGACGTATAGCACCACCTCACGCTTGGCGCCAATGATTTGTGCGGATTATAACCTTGCCTTCGCCTAGTTGGGGTAACAATAGCATGGCAATTCCTACTTGGCAATCCCTCCCGTAAGCATCCAACTACGAAATACCGGAACGCCGAGGAGGTAAAGCTAATTAAAATAAGTTTTTTGAGTAGATTCATTTCAGATCGAAGTCAATATATTTTAGCGTCATAAATTGCATAAAATGTTGAATCTACGTAATTTTTTTTCCTTTCAAATTTTGTATAAAAAATGAAGTTTGTAATTCCGGAATTTAAGTGATGCCAATTTTATTATCCATCGGGAGTATATATAGCAAACTCTGGGATTGCTGGCGCAACGCAGCAACGGAATCATCATAATACGTTTGAAAGAAAGAAAGGATGGTCTGATCTCGTGCTATCTTTTTCACCCCAGCAGGGGAGGTTTTGCAACAGAATTAAATTTTAGAAGTAATTTCTTCTCTTTCAGAAACTCTTCAGACAAGAGGTTAATATTTAACTACTAATTTGAGCAGACTTTGTTGACTCACAGTATAGCCGTATGCAAGAGAAATTGCTTGTACGGTTGGACCCAACCAGAATCATCTAAGTACTAAGTAGGGTAATGATTCATCAACCAGCTAGTTCGTATTATGATGGACAAGCGGGAGAATGCGTTATGGAAGCAGAAGAAGCATCAAAACTACGCGATTGCATAACCAAAGTCTATGCCCAAAGAACAGGCAAACCCCTATGGATAATTTCTGAAGACACGGAAAGAGATGTCTTCCCGTCAGCAGAAGAAGCCCAGGATTACGGCGTCGCGGACCCCGTAGCGTTGGAAAACGCGTCAGAAATTAAATATTCAATGAGTAAGAAGTGACTGAGGCTTGGAAAAAGAAAAGGGGGAAAGAGACGAATTCCTTTTATTTAAAAAGTTTTTTTTTTGTAGTTTCACGTCTATCCGTTTAGCCAACTACTAATCCATTCATTGCGAAAGAAGGCAACAACCCTTTAAATTTTATTTTCGTGTTTAAAAAAAAAATTCTATAAATTTTGATTATTAGATACTAAGACTAAGATATGACAAGTTTTTCCAAATGGTTGAGAATAGTTTGAACCAAATTAGAAATTTATGTCTTTGAACGTGCCTACAAATCAACAACTTATTAGAAAAGCAAGACAACAGTTGAGAAGTGGGACGAAATCTCCCGCTCTTCGAGGATGCCCCCAACGGAGAGGAGTGTGTACTAGGGTGTATGTGTGACCTGTTTGGATCGGAAACTTAAGAATCCTAAGGAGCTGATGTTGCGAAATAATCCTCCGAGTTAAATAGGGATAAATCCATAATCCATCTGTTTTGATAGAAACAAAGATAGAAATAGAAATTCGTGGTTTTAATCGGTGCAAATCCGATCATTTTGGTTTGGGACGACAAAAACCAATTGATGGTAATAAAGTTGAGTTATTAAGCTAAATTGGGCAAGTGATATCCACTTCTATACATTTTTTGCCAATATATTTGCAACGGCAGCAGGGGTCAGTTGCTCGACCAATCTCCGATGTAAAATACCGTCACTATACATATGATTTCTCTTAAAACAAATAAGAGGAGGTAAGATAGCCCAGATTAGTGGGATGAGTTAAGTATCGGGGACCATGCGACCCGCCAGCAGCAATTTTACTTTTCCAGTTCCGGAAAACCCCAGGCTCCGGTATATAGGGGAGACCCGACTGCCATAATTAGTTTGCCACGGAAACATCGGAAACCAAATTATCTCCGGTACAATGTACTGTCTCCTAACAGATACAGGGTTAGGTATCCAACCTGTACCGGATACCGGAATAGTTGCGGGAAGGAAAGTCGGAGTAGCAAAAGCTGCCGGAATGTTTACTTATAACATTGGATAAAAAGATGAAAATTTGTCATAACTGACAGACCTATCGATAATTATGAAGCAATTACCTGCGACCCTCTAAGAAATGGAAACCTCGGTATGCCATCAAACATGGTGCTGATAAAGAATCTCTCTTTGGTATCTTCGTCTCTACTTAACATGGAGCTATGTTTCGGTGTGACACAGCAAATCTGCTTCTCCAAATTGATATTTTTCTATTACTACCTTCAAATAAGAGATGGGGATATTGAAACGAAAAAATTAGTTGAGTAAATAGCAAAGGCTAGAAATAAATGGATTTTTCAGACGAAGATATAATTTTTTGTGAGGCTATACTATAATGACCAGAGTAAAACGGGGATCCATATCTCGAAGATATCGTAAAAGCATTCTCGATTTTGCATCCGGATTTCGGGGAGCTCATTCAAAATTATTTAGAGCAGCGAACCAGCAGGAACAGAGGGCATTAGCTTGTGCTTATGTAGATAGAAACAACCGAAAGAGAAAATTTCGTCGTCTGCGGATCGTTCGGATTAATGCAGCAGCGCGAAGAAATGGAATCACGTACAGTCTGTTGATTCACAAATTACTTGGGAATCAAGTTTTTATGAATCGCAAGGCACTTGCGCAAGTAGCTACTCTGGATGCCTACTGTTTCTCCAGGATGGTACGAAAAATTAGTGGTAATGAACATTAGCATCCAGCCGTAAGCCTCTCCGGATTAAGCGGAGAGGCCAAAAATAAAGAATTTGTCAATTCGCAGATCCATTGCAGATAGAAAGAAAAGACAAACGGAAAAATAGACTGTCTCGTAGATAACGCGTTATTTCATAGACACCAGTTTGACTCAATTTCAATACATTCAATTAAATTTGTCAATTCAATTTATTTAGCGGGAAATTTTTAGTTGACAAATTCAAAAATCCACCAAAATTGAATTTTCTAAAATTTACTAATTCTCATTTTTTGAAAAGGGTAGTGAAGCCGAGATACGAGCTCTCTTTATCGCGGTAGCTACCGAACGCTGCTGCCTGGAAGTCAACCTATTCATGCGTCTTGATAGAATTTTTCCCTGCTCACCGATGAATCGGCGAAGTAAGATAATATCTTTATAATCTATAATGTCACTATAGCGGATGGACGGGGAACGTCTACGGAGAGATCGTTTAAATTCATTCGTAATATTTTTTCTTTTGCGACTACCAATACAAAATAATATTGATTACTCATGAATCAATCAGAAATATGCTTTATTTTTTCAGCTCCTTATGATAAGTATGTCTGTGGCAGCAGACGCAAAATTTTTTTGGTTCCAGCCGAGTAGGTGTGTTGCGACGATTTTTACGTGTGGTGTATCGAGAAATACTCGTGGATTTGCCAACAGTACCTTTGGAAACACAGATTGTACATGCTAAGGCGATGGTTACTCTTGCATCCTTACTTTTGGTCATAAAATCAATTGCGTCGTAATAATCTAATTTCTGGAAAAAATTGAGGGGGGGTCACAAGTAGATCTAAATCTGTTTGAGCGGACTACTCAAGAAGTTTCAGTAATAAAACTTAGATTTCAGCTATCCCCCCCATAAACACTTTGGTTACATGCTATTTGCTTTGCGAAACATAAATTTATTACATTTCCCTCTTACCTCATCTGATGCCTCTGTAATTAGTCCTTCTAATCAAAGAAACGGAAATAGCAAAGCGTCTGGGAAGAATCGATTAACTTCTATTAAGGAAGCAGCTAACAAGCCGAACCATATTGCGGCTACAACGGGGGCCGTGGGAAGATATATTTTCACATGTTGCATTAAAACTACTCCTTATTCTTAATCTCTTATTCCTCTAACTGTTAGTCTTGATTACTCTCGCTTCTCTTCTCCTCTTTCTCGCCTTTATAAAATCAATTGGTTAGATCTTACAAATTAATCTTTCGAGAAGAAAAACGTATAATTTTGGAATTCTGAATATTGAAAATTGGTACTCACAATGTCAATGAAAAAGAAGAAGAGAAAAAAAAGAAGTAATAATTGGACGGAGTGATAATAGGCAACTATCTATCAAGAAGTAATTCTTATCTATTGGTAGCCGATATCTAAAGCTAGCGGCTATAATAAATTGAATCGAATAGTGTTGGATCAGCAATATCAGTTACGAATCGATATTGATAGGGATGTAACGCAGCTCGGTAGCGTGTTTGTTTTGGGTACAAAATGTCGCAGGTTCAAATCCCGTCATCCCTAGTTTTAATTTGTGTGTCAAGATTTGAAATTAAGGCTTCTTCTCTTACGAACTTTATTGTTACTTGCGAAAAGTAGGGAATCTCTTACTACTTTCTGCTCGCACAGTGAGCAAGAAAGCTGCCCTATTTCTGCTGAGTAACAGAATTACCCCAAAAAGGGGGACGCCCTTAGTTCAGTCCGGTAGAACGCGGGTCTCCAAAACCCGATGTCGCAGGTTCAAATCCTACAGGGCGTGCTTACTACTTACTGCTTAGCCGGGAATTATCTGAAAAGATGAAACGTAGCGAATACAAGATATCGAGGAAATCGAAGCAGCAATTTCGGGTCGTTTCAACAACGCCGCATCTCTGTATCTTAGATAATATAAACTTTCCTGACGAATCATCGGAAATGGTAAACTGGTAGGGATATAAAAAAGAAATTCTAGATAAATTTTTTTTTCATCAATTTTTCATCTAAATCACCAAATTAATTGGTATTTCAGATGCGACAATTGATGAAATCTATCGAATCTCTAGTTGATCGCCGCGTCGATATTGTGGGTATGCAGTTGCAAATAATCCAGCTAAGGTTATGGGAATCAAACCCGACACAATTCCCGATAGTGATGCTTCAACCATTCTAGTTTATAGATATTTGATGTGAATACTTATCACACTTCCCAAAGTGTTTTTTTTTGCGTCAACCAAAGAGTAATGGGTAGATGCAATGAATTAGTAGGCGCCGTCAGGGCCCCTTTTTTTTTTGCCCCCTATCTATATTTTAGATGATAATGATAAGTCACAGAATCTGAATCTTGTTCAATCCGACAAATAGAACTAAGGTCAAACTTAAAACCGACGTCAAAAGAGCGAAGTAGCTTAGTAAAGTGAACATAAATTTGAATACTAAATTATCGAACAGATGGATTATTATACAATATATGATTTCTTTGAGTAGTTTATCACCCGAATTTGCCGAATCAAAATTGTTTACTCAATTTTGTTAAGTTGGGATTGATTACCAAAATTTATTGAGTATTTAAATATTAATTGATTTAAACCTATCAACTTAGGTTATTTAGTAAAAATATGTCTCACTTATTGGATCTATCAGGTAAGCATAGTATCTATCAGTCATTAATCAATGGATTAGTAGCTGCTGGGGAACCATTCCCCCTTTTCGGTAACTGGGGACCATTCCCCCGGAAGAGCTCTACTTTTTGATTTGGCCTATAAGTATGAAATCTAGTTGAAATTGATAATTGGTCGGACACACCGAGAGACTAAGACAGGCTTTAAAATGAAACAGAGGGAGAATACGTGCGTCCGCGAAGCGAAACGACGTGGGGTATAAAGCCGACCGAGGTCTCCTAGTCCCAAGTGGGTTCGGTCTAAATGTAGGCAGCCACTCATAAAAATTTTGTAAGTATCGGAACCTACCTCCCATTTGGCAAAGAAGTGACCTTGCCGCATCAAAGCCGGTTTAGCTATACTAAACCAGTATATTTTGGATATACCCTGGGTATAGTAGCGACAACCTAATTTGGATCAGGTCTCATTCGAAGACGAAAAGGTTTACTGTTAGATCCCGCATCTTTCACCCCCTTTTCTTTTTCAGGAAGCAATCCTCCTTAGTATTATAAGATAGATATAGATAGATACGGAGCTGAACATGTCTGGGAATACAGGAGAACGCCCTTTTGCTGACATCATTACTAGTATTTGATACTGGGTCATCCACAGCATTACTATACCCTCCCCGTTTATTGCAGGCTGGCCATTTGTCAGTACAGGTTTAGCTTACGATGTTTTCGGAAGCCCCCGCCCAAACGAATATTTTACAGAGAGCCGACAAGAAGTTCCCTTGGTAACTGGCCGCTTCGATTCGCTGGAACAAGTCGATGCATTCACCAAATCCTCTTAGGAGAAATCAATGGCTTCAGATAAAACTTATCCGATTTTCACTGTTAGGTGGTTAGCCGTTCATGGCTTAGCTGTACCTACAGTTTTCTTTTTGGGGTCCATATCAGCTATGCAATTCATTCAGAGATAGTTTTTAGTGAGCTCCAAATTTACGACACAACCGAATCCAAATAAACAGAGTGTAGAATTGAATCGTACAAGTCTTCACCGGGGATTATTACTGATTTTCGTACTCGCCGTTCCATTTTCTAATTACTTTTTCAATTAGAAACTAAAAAGAATTGTTTGAGTAAAAAATTGAGATCCTAAATAAATTATTTGTGACTGTTCATGTCTCAAGTCGAGACCAGATGGTAAATCCAAAGAAAGAAGTAAAGGGCAAGGAGGTGTCGCAGATGACAAATACCACTGGAAGGATTCCCTCGTGGTTGGTAGGTACTGCAGTCGGTACACCTGCGACAGGTTCGTTAGGCATATCCTCTTACGGGGCTTACTCGGGGTTGGGGTCGTCTCCTTGACAAAAACTGCCAATTGATCAATAAAATTTTGTTGAATTCCACAAGCGAAGTTTTCTTTTTTTCTTCTCTTTTTATCTAAAGAAGGAGAAGAAAAAAGCGACTCAATTAAATATACGTCCATTTAATGATATAGATACGGATCAGTGAGTTATCAAATTATATTTTCAATGTCGACCAGACGTAATGCTAAGCTTTATCGGTGTGGTAGTTATACGATGCATCTTTCAAATAGACGGGCGAGCCCCGCCGGTAGCGATCGGTTCTTCCATATCCAAAGAATGAATTGAGGCTAAATATGACACTTAGAAAAAATAGTTTCTCTATTAATCATCTTTAATGTCATTTTATGTTACAGACATAGGATCTAATATTGCGGCTTGGGGTAACTGCTCCAGTGCCAGAGATTAAACTAGTTTGATGGAACGGTCTCAATCAATAAGTTTTAGGGCACAACTTCTTAGAAAACTAACAAATGGGGTTTTTGCTTCATTCACTCCTATCCAGTATCAATTTTTTCAATTGGCCCAAATTTGTGGTTTGTATACCTTCCCACCGCCGCATATTCCGTGCCCCAGTTCAGACTTGATAGAGTCGAACTAGGGAACGGGTCGATAGATAAGTCATTCAATTGGGTCGTAGAAAGAGAATGCGCATGTCCTCGTCGGCAGTGTCGACGTCATTTACATAATAAACGGCCGCATGAAAAGTTGACGCAATCAAATTTAAGCTTCGGCTATCAAACCATTAAGAAATATTTCTCTATACGCAATTACGGGTTATTTAGCCGAGGGAAAGACAGAAAAGCGAAAAGGATAAGCAATCAGAAATTCATTTCTGCCAACTGCACTTTTTCAAACTGTTTCTTCTTAAGCACGAGAAAAATCTGTGCCAAGGCAACGGAAGCAAAAAAAGCTATGAGGCCTTGGATACGCAACGGGTCTTGGAGCACGACTTCGACTTCTCCCTGACCGAATCCCCCAACATTGGGGTTACTAGTCAATGGCTGATCAGTCTTGACAAACTCACCTTCCGAAACTATGAGCTCGGGGCCGGGAGGGACGATATCAGTTGCTTCACGGTTTTCGGATGACTCCTCGATAGTAATTTCGTATCCACCCTTTCCTTCTCTACGAGTGACCTTCTTTATTTTTCCCGCTGCTGAAGCGGTATAAACCGTGTTGTTGCTTCTGCTTCCATCTGGATAGATTTGTCCCCTCCCCCTATTCCCTCCAACATAGATAGGGTATTTGAAAAAATGAGCCTCTTTGTCAGTACCAGGATCCGGTGAGATAATTGGAAATAGGATTTCGCTATATAATTTGCCCGGTACTGGTCCTACGACGATTACATTTTCTTTGCCAGGACGGTAAGTTTGAAACGATAATTTTCCCAATTTTTCTTTCATTTCGGCTGGAATCCGATTAGAGGGAGCCAATTTGAACCCGTCTGGCAGAATAAGGACGGCGCCGACATTCAATCCGCCTTTTTTCCCATTTGCGAGTACTTGTTTTATCTACGTATCATATGGAATCTTAACAACTGCTTCAAATACAGTATCGGGAAGAACGGATTGCGGGGCCTCAATATCCACAGGTTTTTTGGCTAAATGACAGTTGGCACACACAATACGCCCCGTAGCTTCTCGGGGATTTTCGTAATTCTGTTGCGCAAGAATCGGATATGCATTTGATACAGATGAGCAATTTAATTCGGCGAAACCGATCGATAGTGCAAGTGATAGAATCCAAAATCTTTTCATCCAATTATCCGTAATTCTTCTTTGCATAAATTGATGATTAGTCTCAAGTCTTTTTACAACCAGGTCGTATGTTGACGCCGTTTGTTAGCAAACAAATTTTTCTCGTTCTAATTCTTCTTATTAACGTATGCCGTATGGGGGAGGGGAGGGCAACCAAACCAAATAAATGAACCAGTTTAGCCCATTAGATGCAAATTTTGAGAAACGGTTGTCACCCACTCATTGTATGATAAGTTGCTACAATTGAGGGAGATGCGCGATTCAAGTGACGAAAAATCCAATATTTGGATACCGTATCTAAAACAACTGGAAAGGTTGAAACAAGACGGGAAATTACGAATTTATCTGGAACCAAGCCAAAATGTTCGGAGAGGGAGCCTATGACTATTTCCCAACCATGGGGCGAGTGGAATCCCACACATAAATCAGTTATTGGAAGAATCGAAAACGCTTTCATTGTGTCATTCAAGCTATAAAATAATTCCTGAATCCAGGAATTTGAAACTGCAAGTCTTCTTCGACCCGTCATAAACGATAAGGTTGAGATGGCAATACTAATTACATCGGTTACTAACTGTAGCAGCAGCTGAATATTCAGCTCGTTATACATTATTGCCAATTGAATTGTCTCGTCATATGCGTTTGCGTCGAAATTTTGCAACTGCGTATCTACAAAATGTTTAGTCGCATCATCTAACCAGCGTAATGCTTCTACTTCTCGGAGCTGCTTCAGAGCCTTTTCCTCCTGAAGGGGGTTGATAAATACTTGGGTTTGATTAATGTTCCACCAACCTCTAATCCAAGACTCCAAAAACCAAAATTTGATACTTTTTGGAATTGTGAGGGGTAGAAGCAGAAAGAAACCAACATATCGAAGGGAAGCTAATGCTTGGTTTTTAGCTAAATCAAAATCATTATGGACTAACACACTTGATTTACTTGTCAATTCTGCCCTGAACCTGGATAAAGTGCGAGTTACCGACCGGGGCACCAAACTAATTGACTCATAGGCCGATGGAAATGCTGATTCATAATTCAATGATTTTTCAGTCACCTTTTTATCTTTAGTAGTTTGAGGTGGTAAATAGTTTGCAGAACGACGCGTTCTCTTGATAGTGAAGTGATTTAAAGCCGCTTCAATCCAAGCTAATTTCCTATTTATTTTTTCTATATTCTTCAACTTATAAAGGATGCATGCTTTTGCGAAGTGAAAATCATTTTCCACTTTAGGTTTATTATCTCCCGAAGAAGTAAATTGTTTCATTCGGTTATTGACGCCTTCGCCATTCGTGTAACAACTTTGGCAAAATTTCAAATATATATCTCGGAAGAGGGAAGCTTCTGAAAAGTTCGACTTATTCAAACAATTTTTTGGTGAAAAATTGTTTGCGCAACAGCACCCAGCCGCAATTGAAAGTAATCTAAGGAGCTTTGTCCCATAGAAAAATATGAGGTCTTCTCGCATTCCTAAAATAGATATGCTAAATCTGTGCTCTAAGAGACCGCGATATATTACATATCTATATTTATTGGATGCCTTGTTGGTGGGCGCCGCCGTGGCCCGCGACAACTCCTCCGGCGTCGTAGGAGATGACTTCATTTGCACAGAAATTGAGTAGTTTTTCTTTAAGGTCTGTAATTGCTTACTAGCCTTGTAAGCTCTATCCGGGGAACGATCTGGAATACTGAGAAATCGTCGAATAATCTTTCTTTTCCAATAATGGAATCGCATATATTAACTGTAATTACCTATCAATCAATAGAAGGAAGTAAGCCAAGTATGACACCAACAAGTGTGACACTAATCAGATGAATTGCTTAAATTAGGATATCCCTTATTTTTTACCTCCAATTTTTTTTTTCTTGTGGCTTGGGTAAGCCCGAATTGCTTTTAAAATCATCCAGTTATGGTAGTCAATAATATTCGAAAACCTTCAATTGATACACGCGGGAAACGAGCAGGTTCGGCGGCTTTCTCTTCCATATCTCCTAAAGTTAAACCTTCACCGATCCTCGTTAGTGGGATATTCTGCCGACCCCTAACTTTCAAGTAAATAATTTGGCGTGGATAAAAGCCTTCCCGACTTTCCGACCCAGCTGCTTCCACATCTTTTAGTACAAGTCGGATGCAGATACGGCGGTTCTCTCCAGGAAAGCCCCACCGAAAGATGAAAGAAACCCCCCGCCGCTTATCAAACAAGTTGTAGCCACCCCCCACGTTCCGAAACGCAGTACACCACAGATACAGCCCGAGAAAGAGGCCCGCAATCCCGTAAAAACACATTACAACGCCTTGCGGAATGAAAACAATTTGTTCAGATGAAAGTCCGGGGATCAGATCTTCCCCGACGTAACTGGAAAGTCCTACCAGTAGAAAACCGGTTGCGCCGCAGAGAATGATATAAGCCCGACACGAATTTGCAAATGTACGGGAGCCTTTTATGAAATCTACTTGGATCCATTTGGAGCGGCAATTCATTACTATTTCCTCACAGATTGCATAATAAATAGATTAGCCAAATTGTCACCAACTGTGCTTTCCCTATTTTTTCTTCTTCCGGTCTATCACCCCTGCTTGTTCCTGACGTAATTACGTTTGGTAATAGGGTACCAAGATATAGTTCAAGCATGTGAGATTACTATCTCATCCTAGGAATGGATAATCAATCTATATCCCATTTTGTAGAAAACTCATAATGAGACATAGATTGATTGAAGCAGCATTATCTCTTAAAGTTGTTGGAGAAAGGGATAACTACCGATAAAGATAGAATTCATCTTGGTTAAATTTTGAAACCATACTTCGATTTCAAGTGATTGGAAAAAGTCACCGAGCGGCTTACTATGTCTCCAAAAGGGAAAGAAAATTATGAGATTTCATCCCGCTCTATATATAGAAATGAAGTAGCCATTGTAACTGCTGGAAACACCAAACCAACTAGGGGTACAAAGATGGGGGGTAGATAAGATGCTGCCATGATAAAATTACCTCAATTGCAATAGGGAAAATAAAAAATTTATTTATACAACAATATATCTATGTTTCACCCTTCTTTCCAATATCTAATGATATTCCTTTTATTCCGTAAAGAAAAGGGTTTCCCAGGCTTTTGGTAAAATAATATAACCTGAATTTCCCATTTTACAGATTTTATCGGCCGGGGCAGGAACGTAGTATGCCGATACTGAAACAAAAGATCCAACAATTTTTTTTTTTCATTTCTGTTCTGTAGAAATAGAAGTGGCAAAAATTTTCCCGTTTATTAAAAGATGGCTGATTTAAAGATACGAAATATAAAAATCGGGAACAAATTCAATCTTCTTTTTTATAAGGAGCTGATGAATAAAGTTCGAATATTTCGCCCAAAACACCCTTCAATGGATTACGCGGAACGATCGAATCGAGTAGCCCATTATCAAATAAGGACTCAGCTGCTTGAAAACCATCAGGTATCTTTTGACGCGATGTTTATTCAATTACCCTTTTACCCGCGAATGCTGTATAAGCTTTAGGCTCGGCGGTAATAATATCTCCTAACATGCCAAAACTGGCAGTGACACCTCCGGTGGTTGGATAGGTAAGAATCGATATATAAAGTAATTTTTTTTGAACTTGATGAATTTGCAAGACGGAAGAAATTTTAGCCATCTGCATCAAGCTTAACGTCCCTTCCTGCATACGCGCTCCCCCGGAGGCACAAATTAAAACCAATGGCAAAGACTTTTCCGTGGCATATTCAATTAATCGAGTAATCTTTTCACCCACAACGGAACCCATACTTCCCCCCATAAAGTGGAAGTCCATAACACCAGGCGCAATAAGTGTTCCATTTAGATAACCTATACCTGTTTGGATGGCGTCGGTTAAACCCGTTTTCTCCTGAGAAGCGGCTATACGATTCCGGTGGGAATCCTCGTCGGAGAAATCTAAAACATCTTTTGCAGTCATGTCTTCATCCATGGGAATCCATGTGTTGCGATCAATCAAAAGTTCGATCCTTTCCATACTATTCGTTGAAATATGATAACCACGTTCTTCACAGACACTTTTATTCTGTTTCAGAAATTTCACATGAGGCATGTTCCCGCAATTATCACGTCGAGCCCATAATCCCTTATTTGTGTTAATATTTATCCGCTTTTCTCTTTCTTTTTCGGCTGAGACGGAGCCCCTCGTAGCTTCTTCGGGGAAAGCTCCAATTAATCCACCAAATTTGCGTTTATCTTCAAACCAATTTATTACAGACGTGACAATCTCCTCATCTGTTGTTTCCATTATAACTCGTGGCAAAATAAATCCTCAATGCATTTTTTCTTTAACATGTGGTAAAAATTTACCACACTTAAATATCTTTGCCACACTTAAAGTAGGTATAAGTAGGTATCGACAAATCGGTATCAAATCCAAGCTTATTGACCTAATATAGAATGGAATCGACAATTAACCCATTATCTATTAGTTTGATAATATTGTAGGCGGTGAATTTCTATTATCCGACGAACTAAAGGAAGCAAATGGAACTAACTTTGATAGAGGTATCTCCAAAACGAGTAATGTTTGGTCCAAGTTTAGATCACTTTTTTGTATGTTGTAATTATACAACATGGGTTGGTGGGGAGTCGAACCCCCGGATTCACATTTCAAAGATATGTGCTCCCCAGCCTCCACTATTGATTAACCAACTTTACTCCATATCGCGTAGGAGGAATATGGGGAAGACCTAATATTTCCCCATATTCCTGGTCACGGCTGTTGCAGAACAGATGCCAACAAAAGATAGCTACGAAAAGTCAAATCTATATAATTCAAATTTATTTACAACGTATCAATTGTCTCGAACTCAAATTTAATAGCTTTCCATATTTCGCATGCGGCGGCCAATTCTGGACTCCACTTACTGGCTTCACGGATAATCTCATTACCTTCACGAGCGAGATCGCGACCCTCATTGCGTGCCTGTACGCAAGCTTCTAACGCGACTCGGTTGGCTACCGCACCGGGTGCATTTCCCCAGGGATGTCCCAAAGTTCCTCCACCGAACTGTAGTACAGAGTCGTCCCCAAAGATTTCGGTTAGAGCTGGCATGTGCCATACGTGGATACCCCCCGAAGCAACGGGGAATACACCCGGCATGGAGACCCAATCTTGGGTGAAATAAATACCGCGTGCACGATCTTTCTCGATATAATCGTCGCGGAGTAAATCAACGAAACCCAAAGTGACTTCTCTCTCCCCTTCCAGTTTACCTACTACAGTTCCAGCGTGTATGTGATCCCCACCGGACATGCGCAATGCTTTGGCCAGTACACGGAAATGCATACCGTGATTTCGTTGTCTATCAATCACAGCATGCATCGCGCGATGAATATGAAGAAGCAGTCCATTGTCTCTGCAATAAAAAGCTAAACTGGTATTTGCAGTAAACCCTCCGGTCAGGTAGTCATGCATGACAATCGGTGCACCCAATTCTCTAGCAAAAACAGCTCTCTTTAACATTTCTTCACATGTACCTGCAGTAGCGTTTAAGTAATGCCCCTTGATTTCGCCTGTTTCAGCCTGGGATTTGAAGAGAGCTTCTGCAACAAATAAGAAACGATCTCTCCAACGCATGAATGGTTGCGAGTTTACGTTTTCATCATCTTTTGTAAAATCAAGTCCGCCGCGAAGGCATTCATAAACAGCTCTACCATAATTTTTGGCGGATAGGCCTAATTTTGGCTTGATCGTACATCCCAATAGAGGACGTCCATATTTGTTCAATTTATCCCTTTCGACCTGAATACCATGAGGCGGTCCAAGGAAAGTTTTGGAGTAAGCGGGAGGGATTCGAAGGTCTTCCAAGCGTAGGGCACGTAGAGCCTTAAATCCGAAAACGTTACCTACAATGGAAGTAAATAAGTTGGTGACGGAACCTTCTTCGAAGAGGTCTAAGGGATAAGCTACATACGCGATATACTGGTTCTCTTCCCCAGCGACGGGCTCGATGTCGTAGCATCGGCCCTTGTAGCGGTCAAGGCTGGTCAACCCATCTGTCCATACGGTGGTCCACGTACCTGTGGAGGATTCCGCAGCTACCGCAGCTCCGGCTTCTTCAGCTGGTACTCCGGGTTGTGGGGTCATCCGGAAAGCTGCTGAGATATCAGTATCTTTGGTCTTGTATTCGGGGGTGTAGTAAGTCAGTCGGTAATCTTTGACACCAGCTTTGAATCCAACACCCGCCTTAGTCTCCGTTTGTGGCGACATGGGTTTATTCCTCCCTATGACTAAATTAGTAAATCTTGCAAAGATGAGGTCTGCTCGGCATAGGTAGAGTATTTCGACGTGGAACGTAAAGTGGATATAGTTCAACTCGCACATGATGCGTATACCTGTCGAAACTCTATTTCAAGCATGGGACGTTATTATTTTATACCGCGTTTCACGCAGGGTGCAACTAATCAATCCGTTTTCTTGTAGAAACTGCTTAACCAACAGTATTCTACCCCATCCCAATTGACTTAAGAATCTCTTCGTGGTTAGACTGGTCAATAGACTACGAACCAAATGGCAGCTAATCCCTCGCATGTAATGGTCAATCTTTCTTATAAAAGAGGAGGACGCACACCCAAATAATTAAGATTTAATGGATGGAGTGCAGATTTCATTAGTCTATCAATCAGGTACAAGACGAGGGATAAGTCTGCTTCATCTATGTTTTTCCCCTCCCACCCTCCATTTTATTTCTCTATAGCTACATCTCCAAAACGATTTTCAATAAAAGGGGATGGGTGGGGAGAAGATGATTGAATTTTTCTCTCCCACCAATCACTTGACGATGAAATACCACATATTTTTATCGATTCAATAATCAAATGAAGATGATACATCGAAATAGTATAGTTACGAAAACCAGTTCTCCATCTTTCGAAATTTCTGAATTGGTAGGAAAAAACGTGGGCTATATCACCCAGATCATTGGACCAGTGTCGGATGTGGCTTCCTCGCCGGGGGAAATGCCCAATATCTACAACTCGCTAATAGTCAGGGGACAAAATCCAGCAGGTCAAGAAATTAATGTTACTTGTGAGGTCCAACAATTATTGGGTAATAACGAAGTCAGAGCGGTAGCTATGAGTGCTACAGATGGTTTGATGAGAGGTATGGGTGCCGTTGATACGGGAGGCCCCCTTAGTGTTCCCGTTGGTGAAACTACTCTTGGACGAATATTCAATGTACTCGGTGAGCCCGTAGATAATTTGGGTCCCGTCCAAAGTAGTGCGACATTTCCAATTCACAGGTCCGCCCCAGCATTTACCCAGTTGGATACTAAATTATCAATTTTTGAAACGGGTATAAAAGTTGTGGATCTTTCGGCTCCTTATCGTAGAGGCGGGAAAATTGGATTACTTGGTGGGGCTGGAGTTGGAAAGACGGCTCCTACTATGGAATCAATCAATAACATTGCGAAAGCTCATGGAGGTGTATCTGTATCTGGTGGGGTAGGGGAGCGTACACGCGAAGGCAATGACCTTTACATGGAAATGAAAGAATCAAAAGTTATTAACGAACAAAATATTTCGGAATCAAAGGTGGCTCCGGTTTATGGTCAGATGAATGAACCACCAGGAGCTCGTATGAGAGTTGGCTCAACTGCTCCAACAATGGCGGAATACTTCCGAGATGTCAACAAGCAAGATGTACTCCCATTTATAGACAATATTTTTCGCTTTGTCCAGGCGGGATCAGAAGTCTCAGCATTACTCGGTAGGATGCCTTCTGCTGTGGGTTATCAACCGACCCTTGGTACAGAAATGGGATCGTTGCAAGAAAGGATTACCTCTACCAAGGAAGGCTCGATAACTTCCATTCAAGCTGTTTACGTACCTGCGGATGATTTGACTGACCCGGCTCCCGCCACGACATTTGCACACTTAGACGCCACTACCGTACTTTCGAGGGGACTAGCAGCAAAAGGTATTTACCCAGCTGTGGACCCGTTGGATTCTACCTCGACTATGTTACAGCCTTGGATTGTAGGGGAGGAACATTATGACACAGCACAGGGAGTCAAACAGACTTTGCAACGTTACAAGGAACTTCAAGATATTATAGCTATTCCCGGACTAGACGAATTATCCGAAGAAGATCGCCTGACGGTAGCTAGGGCTCGAAAAATAGAACGCTTTCTGTCGCAACCTTTTTTCGTAGCAGAAGTTTTCACCGGTTCCCCTGGGAAATACGTCAGTTTATCAGAAACCATTAAGGGATTTCAAATGATTCTTCCTGGAGAGTTGGATAACTTACCTGAACAAGCTTTTTATTTGGTTGGCAATATCGACGAAGCCACCGCAAAAGCTGCGGTTTTACAAGCGGAGGGTCAGTAAGAGATATGGTACTCAATCTTCGCGTAATGGCCCCTAATCGAATAGTTTGGAATTCCGAGGTTTGGGAAATCGTTTCATCCACTAATAGTGGTCAGATTGGCATACTACCCAATCACGCGCCACTTCTTACAGCTTTGGATATGGGAGTTTCAAAGATACGCCACGATGGGCAGTGGTCTGCAATGGCGCTGATGGGGGGCTTCGCCATGATAGAGGACAATCAGGTAACAATATTAGTTAACGAAGCGGAAAGAGCTACCGAAATTGATCCCGACGAGGCTCAAAGAATTTTCCAGATGGCCCAGGCTGACTCAGCTAAAGCGGAAGGAAAGAAGAGAGTAATAGAAGCCAACTCGACGTTTAAAAGGGCGAAGGCCAGACTGGAAGCTTCAAATGCTACTTAACGCGCCTTTTCTGAATCCGAAAAACCAGGGTGATTTAGTAATCTTATGGTAATGCTATTGCGCCATCCGAAGAAACCAAGCTACGCGCGAAAATCCTCGATGCGTTTCATATACAGTAAAACTTATTAGATACCAACTTAATAATCACGGTATCTAGTAAGTGTTACCGATTGGTTTGGTATCTAGTAACTTTTACCTACTATTGGATTCGAACCAATGACTCTCGCCGTATGAAAGCGATACTCTAACCACTGAGTTAAGTAGGCCGCCATTAATTTATTCTATACTATTTCACCCTCTGTACCTCTACTTCTCGGAAGGTGTGTGACTAATATAAGGATATTGCTATTATATCCGAAAGAGTAGCTAGATACAACTACGTGTTTGACGAATTTATCGATATCTGATCTCTTCTATTTACTGCATATACGCTTTTTGTTCAAATGAATTTGTTGACTCGACGTAAGTGAATTGATAACGATGAAGTATTTTCATATATATCAAGCAATTTAGGGGCTATGGCTCAGCGGTAGAGCCTCTCGTTTACAGATGCACCAATATTTCTTCCTCGGGAAGTTTGTCGGAAGCAAAAAACTGTTGCAAAAACCCACGTGATAATTTTTCATCTCACTTAGATCAACATTTGCGGATGCAAAGTAACACTAGGATGATAGTGATAGACAAGTTAACCGAAATGAATCAATTCGTAAAAAGCTACCGCGGTGGGTTAGCGGGTTCTCCAAAGGTAGAGGTGGTGAGTCCCAACGCGGGGACCCCAGGTTACATCTGTTTCCCATCTCACCAACTTTGGGCTATAGGGAGTCTCGTTTCTCCATTTCGCGGTTATTTAGAAGGAAAGAAAAAAGAAATTGTTAGTTAGAAAAAGTAGCTTGGGCATACTATATTAATATTGCTTGCTTCCCCCAATTGGATGGGGATAGCCCCTGAGGGGGGAACCCAATGCCGTAGAGGCAGCATGTTGCGTTCGCCAAAAAGTTCAAGGACGTTCCTTTTTTAGTACCCCAATCCACATGACCAAGAGTATCTACGGTTTAAAGACATATAGTTTTAACTCAGGGGGAAGAAGAAAGATGGGAGGTCAGCATAAAGGGTTGTTGGCATACCGCACGTTTACCAAATTTAAATTGTTTATTTAAACGATTAGACTAGACTTACTTGGAAATCTAATTCATTATCATTAAACTTTTATCTTTTAACGAGATAAAGAGAATTTGTTAGTTTTTTAATGCAATCAATAACTAGCTGGATCTCGAAAATGTGTAGGCAATCTGGGGTAACTGCCAATGTAACCGGACTAAAAATTAAAATCCTCAGAAGGGGTTATACTTGCTGAAACTGTTGCGGCAGATCGATGCGATGGTTATCTACCAAGCCGCCCAGGTTGACTTTGTCTAATTCCAAGTTTATAAACTAAATTGAAAGAATTGAAGTGAAAGGGGTATGCAAATGTTTCTGCTACATCAATATGACTCCTTCTGGATTTTCTTGCTAGTATCTATAGCTATTCCCTATTTAGCTTTTTCGATTCCCGGATTTATTGCTCCCGCTCGAAAGGGACCAGAGAAGTTAACGAGTTATGAATCGGGCATTGAGCCGAAGGGGGATACTTGGATTCGATTTCAGATACGTTATTACATGTTTGCTTCGGCTTCTGCGGTTTTTGACGTCGAAACCATATTTCTATATCCTTGGGCTGTATCTTTCCCAGAATTGGGACTACTTGCCTTCGTCGAAGTGATCATCTTCATCTTTATATTAGTAGTTGGTTTGGTTCACGCATGGCGAAAAGGAGCATCGGAATGGTGTCAACTTCCGAACATTTGGAAAAAAGTGGCGGAGAGGGAATCAAACCCCGCAATGTAGATATCCCCCTCAATTCGATGGAGCCCAACGACTGGGGTGTGTCAAATTCAATTTTTTTAGCTAATATTAGTGATTTTTCTAATTGGTCCAGACTCTCGAGTTTGTGGCCACTTCTATATGGAACCAGCTGTTGTTTTATTGAATTTGCCTCGCTAATTGGTTCACGGTTTGATTTCGACCGGTACGGTCTAGTACCCAGATCCAGTCCTAGGCAGGCAGATCTGATTGTTACCGCTGGCACCGTAACTATGAAGATGGCCCCATCCCTTGTGAGACTTTACGAACAAATGCCTGATCCAAAATATGTAATCGCTATGGGAGCTTGTACCATTACGGGGGGCATGTTTAGCACGGATTCTTACAGCACCGTTCGCGGGGTAGACAAATTAATTCCCGTCGATATCTATTTGCCAGGTTGCCCCCCTAAACCTGAAGCTATTATTGACGCCGTAACAAAACTCCGTAAGAAAATTGCTAGAGGAAGTTTCATAGATAGGACCTCCCGTCCCACCCGAACGAAATATCCCGCAATGAATCATCGATTTCGCTTTGTACCTAGCATTCATATAGGTAAATACAATCAAGAATTAATTAATTGCGACACAAAGCTCTTATCAAATACTTTCTCGATAAAGTTTCAAAAGCTTAAAAATAAGTATGACAAATAAATATTAAAAGTAAGCAAGCGAATAACTAGACCTTATTTCGTACATCGGTAGGAGGGGAAGGAGGTATTAACCAATATGAACACCACCAATATAGATAAGTTCAATATCGAGACGCGGGGTCGATTATCCGCTTGGTTAACTAAACATAAGTTTTCCCATCGACCTTTAGGTTTTGATTACAGAGGTGTCGAGACTTTGCAGGTCAAGTCGGAAGAGTGGCTGTCTGTAGCCGTTGCCCCATATGCTTATGGTTTCAATTATCTGAGGTCTCAATGTGCTTACGACTCGGCACCAGGAGGACCTCTAGTCAGTGTATATCACCTGACACAGATCCGAGATCAGCCAGATCAATCTGAGGAAGTATGTACAAAAATATTTGTCCCAAGAAAAGACCCTAGAATACCTTCGGTTTACTGGGTTTGGAAAAGCTCTGACCTTCAGGAACGTGAATCCTACGATATGTTGGGAATAATCCACGAGGGTCATCCGCACCTTAGGCGTATACTGATGCCTGAAAGTTGGGTGGGGTGGCCTCTGCGTAAAGATTATGTCGTACCCAACTTTTACGAATTACAGGATGCCTACTAATTCATATGACTATTTCATATGGAAGTATAAAAGAGAAGGATTGGTCTCATCTGAGACCTTGTTTCCCGATGTATCCTTACCCTTTAGTTTTTTTTTTTACCGAAGCTGCTTGCGGTTATCGGGGAGCTACCGTAGTTCTCAGCCTACCCAGTGTTCAAAATATTCTCTGCTTTTCGGTTAACTCCTTCATGTAAGGAATATTTCCCATAATATCGCAACTAGTTTGTCCTATCTACTACATGTTTTAGGTGCCAAGAACCAGATTTGAACTGGTGACACGAGGATTTTCAGTCCTCTGCTCTACCGACTGAGCTATCTCGGCCAACTCATTTACGGGTAAGACTCACCCAAAAATCAGCCAGTAATTTCAGTTAGGTTTATTTCTCACCTTCAGTTTTTTGAACTAGTCAAACCGCAGATCTCGCTCTCATCGACCTGTTTAAGATTGCTCCCAAGTCAATAAAGTATAAAGGGGGCGGGGGGTTCAATTGAGTGAGCCAGTCACGCGTGTTAAAAGCCTGAATGCCTCACTCAATTGCAAATTTTCTAGGAGAGGCCAAAGATTAATTAAATTGAAATGAATCCCAGATTTTGCTTCCGAACAGATTGTTTGCATTCAAACAACCTGAAATGAGTTAGTTAAAGTGTCTCGTTGGGGATAGAGGGAGTCGAACCCTCACGGTCTTGTAAAACCAACGGATTTTCGCTCCACCGCAACTTGCGCTGCTGCTTCTTACCCTTATCCAGGGCGTGGAGAAGGGCTCTACCTCTATTCGCGAAGGTATCATTTTTTGATACCGACTCATCTGCTAAACAATTCTCACTAGAATAAAGCGAAAGCGGGATGCTGCAGCAGGTACGATTAAGATAAGAGTAAGCACACTAAATCTAGATATAATGAAGAGACTTTAGTTAGTGTCTCATTAATTAAGAAGAGAAGTACGAACATAAATTATCATAATTTCGTGGGTGAATGCCGTCCCCAGATTTGGGGACGGGGTCCGCGTCCAGGTGAAAGAAAAACATTGAAAATTTAATTAAGGTACTGGGTGTCTCAATATTATACCTATTCATCTTATCCGATGCAGTTAAAAAAAAACGCACACTTATACACCTAACACTTAATACACCTAATATATATATCTGTATCTATATTATATCTAGATCTATATACCTATCTATATCTATCTATATCTATATATAGTCGGTTATTTTAAGAACTAATAACTAACAAAGTGTTCGTTAGAATGGCCCCCGTCGAGTCTCTGTACCTATCTCGTTTCGTCGCTTCAAACCCGTTTGAATTGATTCAAGTAATACCAGATTTGGCTCAGGATTGCCTGATAAGAGATCCCAGGTTTCCCCGAATCTGGGGGCTGTCACTGGATACGTTTCCATATCCAGGCTCAATCTGGTTGAGTCCGCTGCGTCTACCATTCCGCCATATCCCCACTTTAAGCCCCAACAAACTAACAAAAAAAAAAGAGATATGTAACTATATTTATAGCTACAGTTATAGCCGAAAACTATATGAACTATATGTGTGTGAAAAATTTTGGCGCACGTATACCTATCGGCCTAGGATTAATTTAGTTTAGGCGGACGCCATCTTGCTACTTCTAAATTCAAATAGTTTAGAATTATGACCTAATGTTTATGCATATACAACTTCTTCTTTTTTTTCAGCTTAATATCTAAGAAAAGGCATATGATTCAACTTAACACCTGATGAATGGACAGATTCATGTTTCTCAAAAATTTGGTTTCTATTATAGAATTATATACGAATACACTATTTGAAGCAATATTTCGTCAATCAATTTAATTTTTTTTTGCCAAGAATTTTATATAAATGGATATGCTAAAACGCCGATAGTAAGGATCGCCGGTAGTTCGTAGTTCCCCGTATCCCCCCCACAATCCCCCCCCACTCCCTATTTTTGCAATCCAAAATGGGTATTTGACCCCGCTTGCGAAACCTTTTAAGCCGTAGTAACCCGTCACTGTTATTACCTCTCCCTTCTGTAGCCTAAGCGGTACCTCGTCGAATCGATCTATTGGCATCTTTGTACACCTCCTCCTTAAGGGACCCGCCTGGGCGGGTATTCATAAAGCGCGGCGTAGTCTGGGGTTGGCCGTGTTGTTGCAGAGGGGGCGGCCGCTGGCGCTTGCTTGGCAGGCTGCTCTCTCTCCTTACGACGATCCCGTTCTCTCCTAAATAGGCCTCTAGTCATATAGATTACGCGCCCGTTAGGCTTCCCATCGTCCGGTGCGGAGACGACGACCATGCCTTGGCGGCTTTGCACCCAGCGGTCGTGCAGCAGATAGAGAAGAAAAAAAAGAAGGAGAGCAAGCAAGATGAAGGCCGCTATCTGCAGCAGCGCCTGCTGATCTAGATCCAGACAATCAAACCTACCTGCGCGGATGAGCGACCAGGCGCTTTGCTTCTTAGGGCGTGCTGGTTGGTGCGGGGTAGATCATTGGGGTCACCAGGGCCCTTTCCAGGAGCTGGGCCTGGCGGAGTATGTTGGGTGCTTTGAGATCTGGGCGGTCAAACTGGTCATAGGCCTCGGCTACGCCGCGAAGGCGGAACGTTTTTGTAGCTTTGGAACCCTGATGAGGGATGAGGCTGACCTCAAACATCTTGTCGGTATTCTGAGGCCCTTCAAACTTGCCGTACTTGCCCACCAGAGGGATTTGATATGTCTTCCCGTTTGGAAGGTGAAGGGTCATCTTGTACCATCTTATTTCAAACGATTGTAAGGGAAGTAGAACCTTCTCAAGCCACTGTAAAGTAAAAGAGTAGGCAAAACACCTAGTTAGAAACAAGTTGAATATTTATTAGTTCCCAACTATATGTTATGATTCTCACAGCTACCAATCCTGACTGACTTCAATTTATTCGCCAGCAAAAATAAGATAGGTACGAGTTCCCCATTGATCCCATAAGTGTTTTCTCCGACCCGACTATAAGTTGTTTACAGAAAAGGAGTTTTTACGTCTCGCTATCGAGGGCCCCGTTTGAAAATGATACGTCGTCTGAAGAATTTACCTGGGTTTATGGGTAGGGATGAGACACCTAACCTGAGAGAAGTTCGAGTTGCTACCGATCAGTCAACTTCAAGAAAAATTTCTCAATTCTGTATACGTTTGGAGGCCAAACAGAGATTACGTTTTAATTATGGATTAACGGAACGCTAATTATTGAGATACGTACGTATCGCTAGAAAAACTAGGGGTTCAACGGGCCAAGTACTACTGCAATTACTTGAGATGCGTCTAGATAATGTTCTCTTTCAGTTAGGTATGGCTTCCACTATTCCCGCCGCTAGACAGTTAGTTAATCACAGACACATTTTAGTTAATAATTGTATTGTGGATATACCGAGCTATCGCTGCAAGCCGAGAGATATTATTACTGCTCGAAATCGACCAACTTCATGTAATGCCCTGAAGAGTGAGTCTCTCGGAGGGGACAAGACGCCGGATCACTTGACCGTTTCCATATCGGAGGGCGACAGGCCAACAGGCCTGGTTAATCATGTTGCTAATCGAGAATCCGTCAATTTGAATATAAATGAATTATTAGTTGTTGAGTACTACTCCCGCAAAGCTTAATGATCATTCATTAATGATCATTCATTAAATTTTTAATTTAGTTAAATAATTTACAGATCTCTGTAAGGAAAACCCATGCAAAAAAGTTAGCATACTGAAGTTATTCTGGAACTAACAAAAGTTTCTTGGTTTGGCTTGGTACCTTTTCGAGCAGAATTTAAATTATGATTGTTCCTTCTACTTTAGATAGAGAAACCCCATTTCTGAGCAATTCCATTTGCTACGCAACGAGTTATCCGAATTACTGGTCCACGTCACTTCAGCGAAATCTCTCATCAACCAAGGGATTACCAATTCTTACTGATTTTACTTTTACTGAAATTTTCCTTCTTCGACGGGTTGGTTTGAAAGCTCGGATCTATCCCGTATTTTTCGAATTGGCAATTTAACTAGATTTTGATATTACTAGATTTCGATATTTGATAAAAAAAACCAGGAAGATAAACTTTTCCCTGTTCAAAGGGGGTAAATAGAGAAAGGAAAGGGAGGGATTCGAACCCTCGATAGCTGGAAATCTACTTAGCATTTCCGGTGCTACGCCTTAAACCACTCGGCCACCCTTCCTGGGGTTCATTCATCAATTCACTCAACATATTTTAGAGATTTGGGTAATAAAATGACAAGTGACTTCCCAGTAATAGTTGATAACAACTTCTTCCTTGAAATGCAAATCGAGAAAAGATAATGAATTCGACGCGATTTGTCACCTTACCAACTTTCTTTTCTGCATCAGATATTTATCACCCAAGCAGAGTTTTTTTTTGTAGCCTCAGTTAATTTACCAGTAGTAGGTGGAATGCAAAAAAAAAAGCCAAGGAGTCAAATTTGATTATGCCTAGATCTCAGAGAAATGACAACTTTATTGACAAAACTTTCACAATTGTAGCAGATATTTCATTGCAAACCCTACCTACCACTAAGAGAGAGAGGGAAGCTTCCACATACTACAGGGATGGTGCGATTCGATGAAGTAAACAATTTATCACTATTCAATAGAAATAGAAGTTGAATAGATTGAAGCTTTAGTAAACCCACATTTCTCTGAGGTGTGTTTCGATTGCCAAACAAACCCTTTGGTCGCGTATCCACGATTTATGCAATCTCGTAAACTACGGCTCCCAAATCCCACGGATTTCGATATCGAGCAAGCAAGAGGTTAAATCCATAATTTGATGTGTAAGGCATAGCAATTTCATGAGTAAGCACGGGGGGGGGGCGGGCACCACATGGAGGAATCGGCAATACAAAATCTCCGACAATTTCTGATTTCGACAGATATTGCTTGTTTTCAGTAACTTCGAAGTCGCGGTAACGACTATAGGCGACTGGGGCAACAAAAATCCATCCCGTTTGTAGCTTGGATACCCTTAAAGTCATCGGAGAGTGCTAAAGTGACTAACCCCTCGAAAAATGAGAAACGTTGGGAACGAATAAATTGGCAGGGGATTTGTTGTTGATGCCATCGCCGCGAGGGAATGACGCAGCCGCCTCAAAAAAATTATTTGTGAGAAGGATGGTTAGATACCAGTTTCATGAAACACTAACCCCCGCTTAAATTTGACTTGGAAGTAAAGATAATTAGGTCATTTCGAATGCTACTTCTTTTTGCGGATTCAGCGGGAGTAGCCGTATGAGTTGGAAACCTCATGTGCGGTTTCGAAACGGGTCTTGTTTTCATAAGAAACCGTAACGGATGTCAGCCCAATCTGAAGGGGAATATGCAGAAGCTTTATGAAGCTACTACAAAGCCATGCGTTTAGAGGTTGATTCCTATGACCGAAGCTACATACTTCATAATATAGGTCTTACTCATACAAGTAATGGAAAACATGCGAGAGCTTTGGAATACCACTTTCAAGCACTAGAGCGAAATTCTTCTCTGCCACAAGCTTCCAATAATATGGCTGTGATCTGTCACCACGTGCAACTACCTGCGCCTCCGGATTCTCCGGTTTGTCAAAAATCAACCGATGAAAAGGGCTTCCCCCAAGCATACTTTCGAACCGGAGTTGCCTTGAGCTGCGGGATTCGGCCTCTTTCAAAGCAATCCGGTTTTGAAAGAGAAAAACAGCCTAACAGTCTCATGGATAACTCACTGAATCGAGGAATAAAGCACCGTAAAGATTCCTCATTGAAAATCCGGGTCGATACGATGAAATTGGTCTACCGAAAAAGTTCTACAATTGGTCTCTGTGGTACAGGCAGTCGAGAAAGGAATAAGTGACGGACCACGGTGTAGTATCAAATCCTAAAGGAATTTTTTTTTTAATTCAGGAAATCCACATTGAAATGGGGTAGTTAGTGCCGAAGGAGGTTATCACCTCTTCCCTCTTGTTCTTCGAGAGTACGGAAAAAATTTTATTCGAAAAAGATAAGATCAGAAACCTGACTATTCTTAGTTCCTCCGAAGTTTGAAATTAATTCCTATCTATTTTTTAGGGGACGAAGATTCGGTAACAAAGTTGTATGAGCCGTGTGAGGCGGGAAACCCCCAAGTTCGGTTCTAAGGGGGGGGATTAAATAGAAATCACCCACTCTGATCGAGGAGAAGAGGCCATTTACCAAGGGAATTTAGATATTTCGGAAGCTTGGTTCGATCAAGCTGCTGAGTATTGGAAACAGGCGATAGCACCTTCCCCCGGTAATTACATTGAAGCACAGAATCGGTTAAAAATTACGGGACGCTTCTCCCTGTTCAATTAGTCAGTGGGGGAGGCAGAACGGCATGAAATAAAAATGTTGAAAAACACAGTTAATAAATAGAGGTTTCTGCTTGCTCGACGTCGACTTTGCCACCCATTTCTTTATCGGACAGGTCATCAATCCCGTAAAGTCCGTTAGGCACTATTGAATCGTGTGATAATACCCTCAAAAGCCTACCCCGCATAACTTCTTTACAGTAGCTGCTCAAGTTTCAAACTCAAGAGATAAAAAAAAAAAGGAAATAGATTGCTGCATCAGAAACTACAATTCTCAGAAGTTTCACATCTTCCGTTGGTAGGTCGTTGTTATTTCCTGCCCGAATAGAGGAGAGTCCCGATGACTATTCGTTCGCCAGAACCAGAAGTCAAGATTATGGTGGAGAAGGATCCCGTAAAAACATCTTTTGAAAGATGGGCTCAACCCGGACATTTCTCTAGAAATCTGGCTAAGGGTCCAAGTACCACCACATGGATTTGGAACCTACACGCTGATGCCCACGATTTTGACAGCCATACCAATGATTTGGAGGATATATCTCGCAAAATATTTGGTGCTCATTTTGGTCAACTAGCCATTATTTTCATTTGGTTGAGCGGCATGTACTTTCACGGGGCCCGTTTCTCTAATTATGAAGCGTGGCTTAATGATCCTATTCATGTGAAACCTAGTGCTCAGGTTGTTTGGCCAATAGTGGGTCAAGAAATACTTAATGGAGACGTAGGTGGAGGCTTCCAAGGTATCCAAATAACGTCTGGATTTTTCCAACTTTGGCGAGCTTCCGGAATAACCAATGAGTTACAGCTCTATTGCACAGCTGTGGGCGCTTTAATCTTTGCCGGATTAATGTTTCTTGCCGGTTGGTTTCACTACCACAAAGCCGCTCCGAAGTTAGCTTGGTTCCAAAATGTTGAATCAATGCTAAATCACCATTTGGCAGGTCTATTGGGGTTGGGGTCTTTAGGGTGGGCGGGGCATCAGATACATGTTTCACTGCCTATTAACCAACTATTAGATGCAGGAGTTGACTCCAAGGAAATACCCCTTCCCCATGAATTCATCCTTAGTCGTGATCTCCTAGCTCAGGCGTATCCAAGTTTTGCGAAGGGGCTGATCCCTTTTTTTACTCTTGATTGGTCAGAATACTCAGATTTCTCGACTTTCCGCGGAGGATTAAATCCAGTGACGGGAGGTTTGTGGCTAACTGATACCGTGCATCATCACTTAGCTATCGCCGTTCTATTTTTGGTAGCTGGTCACATGTACAGAACCAACTGGGGCATCGGCCATAGCACAAAGGAAATTCTAGAAGCTCATAAAGGCCCTTTTACTGGTGAAGGTCACAAAGGTCTCTACGAAATTCTAACGAGTTCGTGGCATGCTCAATTAGCAATTAATCTCGCCATGCTCGGCTCTTTGACAATTATCGTGTCCCACCACATGTATGCAATGCCTCCATATCCTTATTTGGCCACTGATTATGCCACACAACTTTCTCTATTCACACATCATATGTGGATAGGAGGTTTTCTAGTAGTTGGCTCAGCTGCACATGCAGCTATTTTTATGGTAAGGGATTATGACCCAACTACTCAATACAACAATCTGTTAGACCGTGTTATTCGGCATCGCGATGCAATAGTTTCACACCTCAATTGGGTCTGTATCTTCTTAGGTTTCCATAGTTTCGGCCTATACATTCATAATGATACTATGAGTGCCTTGGGGCGTCCCCAAGATATGTTTTCGGATACCGCCATTCAGTTACAACCGATATTTGCTCAGTGGGTGCAGAATATACACGCCTTAGCTCCCGCATCAACCGCGCCTAATGCGGCAGCAAGTACTAGCTTAACCTGGGGTGGCAGTAACTTAGTCGCTGTAGGCGGCAAAATTGCCATAGCCCCAATTCCGTTAGGGACTGCAGATTTTTTGGTACACCACATCCACGCATTCACGATTCATGTTACTGTATTAATATTATTAAAAGGTGTCTTATTTGCACGCAGTTCCCGACTGATACCCGACAAAGCTAATCTTGGTTTCCGTTTTCCCTGCGATGGTCCCGGCAGAGGGGGCACCTGCCAAGTATCTGCTTGGGATCACGTCTTCCTAGGGTTATTCTGGATGTACAACTCAATTTCAGTGGTTATATTTCACTTCAGTTGGAAGATGCAATCCGATGTGTGGGGCAGCATAAGCGAACAGGGAGTGATAAACCACATCACTGGGGGAAACTTTGCACAAAGTTCAACAACCATTAATGGGTGGTTACGTGATTTTCTGTGGGCACAAGCCTCTCAAGTCATTCAATCATATGGTTCTTCGTTATCCGCGTATGGTCTCCTATTTTTGGGGGCTCACTTCGTTTGGGCTTTCAGTTTAATGTTTTTATTTAGTGGTCGCGGATACTGGCAAGAACTCATTGAATCAATTGTTTGGGCTCATAACAAACTGAAAGTTGCTCCCGTTACCCAACCTAGGGCTCTGAGTATTATACAGGGACGTGCCGTGGGAGTAACTCACTACCTTCTGGGTGGAATCGCCACAACGTGGGCGTTCTTCCTGGCGAGAATTATTGCAGTGGGATAATGGCTAGGAGGATTTGAGAAACATTACGGCATCAAGATTTCCACAGTTCAGCCGGGGTCTATCCCAAGACCCAACTACTCGTCGGATCTGGTTTGGTATAGCTACCGCCCACGACTTCGAGAGTCACGACGATACGACCGAGGAACGTCTCTACCAAAAAATATTTGCATCTCATTCTGGTCAATTAGCTATCATCTTTATCTGGACCTCTGGAAATTTGTTCCATGTAGCTTGGCAGGGCAACTTCGAAGCATGGGTGCGAGACCCCTTACATGTGAGACCAATAGCTCATGCCATTTGGGATCCTCATTTTGGTCAACCGGCTGTCGAAGCTTACACCCGAGGGGGAGCTGCAAGTCCAGTGAATATTGCCTACTCTGGCGTATATCAATGGTGGTACACCATTGGTCTACGCAGTAACCAAGATCTATATACTGGAGCTATCTCTTCACTAGCTATTTCTGCTTCGTTACTATTAGCTAGCTGGTTACATCTACAACCTAAATGGAAACCAAGCATTTCTTGGTTCAAAAATGCTGAATCTAGACTCAATCACCATCTCTCAGGACTCTTCGGGGTGAGTTCTTTGGCCTGGGCTGGGCATTTGGTACATGTAGCTATCCCCGAAGCTAGGGGCGGACATGTCAGATGGAATAATTTATTGACTGCTAACCCGCATCCTCAAGGATTAGGCCCCTTCTTCTCGGGTCAGTGGAGTGTTTATGCGCAGAATCCAGACTCTAGTAACCATTTGTTTGGTAGTACTCAAGGAGCGGGAACGGCTATTCTAACCTTTTTGGGCGGATTTCACCCACAGACTCAAAGTTTGTGGCTAACTGATATTGCTCACCATCACTTAGCCATTGCGGTTGTGTTTATAATTGCCGGCCACACGTACAGAACTAATTTCGGTATCGGGCACAGTATGAAAGAGATTCTGGAAGCGCATACCCCCCCAGGAGGTAGGTTGGGTCGTGGACACAAAGGACTTTATGATGCGGTGAATAATTCTCTCCATTTTCAATTGGGGCTCGCTTTAGCTGCCTTGGGGGTTATCACCTCCCTGGTTGCGCAACACATGTATTCCTTACCCGCTTATGCTTTTATAGCGCAAGATTATACGACTCAAGCTGCGCTGTACACCCATCACCAATACATCGCCGGGTTTATAATGGCGGGAGCCTTCGCGCATGGAGCTATATTCTTTATAAGAGATTATGATCCGGAACAAAATAAGGATAATGTCTTAGCTAGAATGTTGGAACACAAAGAAGCTATAATAGCTCACTTAAGTTGGGCTAGTTTATTTTTGGGGTTCCACACGTTGGGGCTTTATGTTCACAACGACGTAATGCTAGCCTTTGGGACTCCGGAAAAACAGATTCTCATTGAACCTGTATTTGCTCAATGGATTCAATCTACTCATGGAAAAACTTTGTATGGTTTTGATGTGCTTCTATCCTCGACCGGTAGTCCGGCAAGCAATGCCGGCCGGAGCTTGTGGCTACCCGGTTGGTTGGACGCTGTCAACAACAGCAGCAACTCGCTCTTCCTAACAATTGGGCCCGGGGATTTCCTGGTTCATCACGCTATCGCTTTGGGCCTACACACAACTACATTGATTCTAGTGAAAGGCGCATTAGACGCGCGCGGCTCCAAGTTGATGCCAGATAAAAAAGAATTTGGTTATAGCTTCCCTTGCGATGGTCCCGGTCGAGGCGGTACCTGCGACATCTCCGCGTGGGACGCCTTCTATTTAGCCGTCTTCTGGATGCTGAACACCATAGGATGGGTCACTTTTTACTGGCATTGGAAACACATAACCTTGTGGCAAGGCAATGCCGCTCAATTCAACGAATCTTCTACATATTTAATGGGATGGTTGAGGGATTATCTATGGCTGAATTCCTCACAACTTATTAACGGTTATAACCCCTTTGGTATGAACAGTTTATCTGTATGGGCATGGATGTTCTTGTTTGGGCATCTTGTGTGGGCTATTGGATTTATGTTTCCAATTTCTTGGCGTGGTTACTGGCAAGAACTCATCGAAACTCTAGCTTGGGCCCATGAACGGACACCTTTAGCAAACGTGATACGTTGGAAAGATAAGCCAGTCGCCCTCTCTATCGTTCAAGCTAGACTGGTGGGACTAGCCCACTTCTCCGTGGGTTACATATTTACCTACGCAGCTTTTTCAGTAGCATCGACATCAGGTAAATTTGGCTAACTTGTTTTTCCGCCGACTACAAATTTGTCTAATTCCGCGTTAAACGTACCCTCTTCGCTATCTCCTTCAAACTAGTTTTTATACCAAATTATAAATTTATCAGTAGTTATAGAGGTAATTGTATTCTTTCTTCCCTAGTTATTGGTAAATAACTTTTTGGTTGTAAGTTCATTTCATTTTAAAGTAATAATCCGACCCTGCTTATTGATTCATTAATTATGGCAAAGAAAAGTCTTATTGAGAGAGAAAAAAAAAAGAGAAAATTGGTAGAGAGATATAATATTACCCGGCAATCTCTGAGAAGACAGATTAATAGTAGTTTGCCAATTCAGGATAAACTAGCTATTTCTAGAAAGTTGCAATCTTTACCGCGTGATAGTGCACCTGTTCGTCTCCGCAACCGGTGCTCCCTAACCGGACGACCCAGATCCAACTACCGCGACTTTGGATTATCCAGACACGTACTTCGCGAAATGGCACACACTTGTTTACTCCCCGGGATATCGAAATCGAGTTGGTAGAAGAAGTTTCCCTCTACTTAGACCGCAAGTGATATCTAATTTTACGAATTAGATAGTTCTCTATGCTTATATTCAATGTAATTATTCAGGAGATGTATAATAATTACATTGAAGGCATTAACTAGGCGGGGTAGAGCAGCTTGGTAGCTCGCAAGGCTCATAACCTTGAGGTCACAGGTTCAAATCCTGTCTCCGCAAAGTGAGCCACAGTTGTTTACCACAAGTTACTAGTTTGGTGCCGGTCTTCCTCGTGAATTCAAACTAATTAATTCTAATCCCCCACCGGCATATCAGATACAGATATAGGTCTCTATCGGGTCGTAGATCGAGAAGATACAAGTAAATCACTCTATTGTTGAAGTGAGATTACTTGTGTTAAAGTGAGATTACTTGACGTTACGAGACAGAGTGGAAATTATCTAATTATTCTCTTTTTTTTTTATTGCTATCTCTATCTCATTTTTTGATTTTATTTCTTCACTAAAACATAAACCCATTTACCTAGAGGTGGATTGTAAAATGATACAATAATAGGTTTATGGGTCTTCATTTGCATAGATATACACCAAATATGTTAGGAAAATAGCTAGTTTGGCTTGCTCTCTTCATTAGACCTAGTCTCCTCCGCCTTATCAAATTTCGAAATTTCAGTATTAATTGGGATTATAAGAAGAGAAGGCAAGAAGGATACGCCCTTTTAACTCAGCGGTAGAGTGACGTCATGGTAAGGCGTAAGTCGTCGGTTCAAATCCGACAAAGGGCTTTCTAATAAGAAATTGCACGAAACCCGGGAATCAAGCTATCTCGGTTTCACGCAAACGCCCGGGTCTGCATCGTTCAGATACGAAAGAAAACTGCCTCAATTTCGTACTCTTCTTACGCAAATCTATTTCTGTCTCATCGTAATTTCCAGCTCAATTAGGCAGCTACACCGAAAAACCTGTGGTTTCTATAAAATATGGGAAAAAAAATAGGTGGATATAATTCTTAACATTTGAAACTTCCTTGTTACCCCTATCTTAGAATTGAATACGAATTCTCAATGTCAATATATAGTTACTTCTATAAATTTTGATTTTTCTGAAAAGGAGAAATTACGTAGCAGCCTCCCCGTTATTGTTTATGTAGATAAATTCCGACTACTAACAAATGACAAAAATTATTTGAGTCTCCAGCACTTTTCTTTTTTACATCCCCCAATATCTGGATACTAATTTGCCTTCGGGGTTTGGAACAAACAAACAAGACTTTGGTTCCACGTCAAAGTTTCTGATATATCCTTAGCTCGGGGTTACACTGTGGCTCCCCACCGCCCGCTCCCGGTATTTCGAAGAAAAAAAAGCTTTCAATTGTTAATGCGGGTTGTTAGAATAAGTACCGAAATAATTTCAAAAAGGGGATGGATATCACACAGAGCTATCTACCTATATATATATAGGTAGATAGCTTTTCATGCCACCTTTTTTTTCTTTCCCTACGGATTCGGAGAAATAAGAATTTGTCTTCTGCTAAGTCGGATTTCTCAGGCGCCGTTGATGTAGTGGAGTGATTAACAAAGTCTCGGGAGAAAAGAAAGGTCTACCCACCTCTAGAAAAGACACATAACATATGGGATCAGCTCAGGATCGAGTAAGTGGTAAAAAAATGCCTAGAATTTTAAATTAGATGGCAAGGGATAATAAATTGGGATAAAAGAAGCAGCTGTACGAGGAAAAACAGAAAAAAGAAGGGGAGACGGGAAAATAGAGGCAAAGCAAAAGGGCGGTGAGGGGGGGGGGGGGTAGAAACCCCGAAAACTTGAGAGTATGCTGCTTCGGCAAATTATTTCTTGATTTCCAAAGGGACCAATCTTCAGCTGGTCCCAATCTTCTCCTACCCCAAAGGGGTGGAACTCCACTGTTTCGTGGCTTGAATAAGAAAAAAAGGGGAACCCAAAAATGGTTTGAAGAACCTAGTGAGGGAATGATTATGACCATCGCCATTGGAAAATCTTCCAAGGAACCGAAAGATTTGTTTGATAGTATGGACGACTGGCTCAGACGGGATCGATTTGTCTTCGTGGGTTGGTCTGGCTTATTGCTGTTTCCCACCGCCTACTTTGCTTTGGGTGGCTGGTTCACGGGTACAACCTTTGTCACTTCATGGTATACCCATGGATTAGCTAGTTCTTATCTGGAGGGATGTAATTTTCTGACTGCCGCCGTCTCCACTCCTGCTAACAGTTTGGCCCACTCCTTGCTTCTATTGTGGGGTCCTGAAGCACAAGGAGATTTCACCCGTTGGTGCCAATTAGGGGGTTTGTGGACCTTCGTTGCCCTTCACGGTTCTTTTGCTCTAATAGGCTTTATGTTACGCCAATTTGAACTTGCAAGATCTGTGCAACTACGGCCATACAATGCAATAGCTTTCTCCGCCCCAATTGCGGTTTTTGTTTCCGTATTCTTGATTTACCCTTTGGGACAATCCGGCTGGTTTTTTGCACCCAGTTTTGGGGTAGCTGCCATCTTCCGATTCATCCTATTTTTTCAAGGTTTTCATAATTGGACCCTTAACCCATTTCATATGATGGGGGTTGCGGGAGTCCTTGGTGCCGCCCTTTTATGCGCTATCCATGGTGCTACAGTCGAAAATACTCTATTTGAAGATGGTGATGGCGCAAATACATTTCGCGCGTTCAATCCAACTCAGTCTGAAGAAACCTATTCAATGGTAACCGCAAATCGTTTCTGGTCCCAAATATTTGGTGTTGCTTTCTCCAACAAACGTTGGTTACACTTCTTCATGTTATTCGTGCCAGTGACAGGTTTATGGATGAGTGCTATTGGAGTAGTTGGTCTCGCCCTTAATCTACGTGCATACGACTTTGTATCCCAAGAAATTCGCGCAGCAGAAGATCCCGAGTTCGAGACTTTTTATACAAAAAACATCTTACTAAACGAAGGTATCCGTGCCTGGATGGCGGCTCAGGATCAGCCCCACGAAAACCTTGTATTCCCCGAGGAGGTTTTACCCCGTGGAAACGCTCTTTAACGGAACTCTCTCGTTGGGTGGTCGCGATCAGGAAACCACAGGTTTTGCCTGGTGGGCCGGCAACGCTCGACTAATTAATCTATCTGGTAAATTGCTTGGTGCCCATGTAGCTCATGCTGGTCTGATTGTCTTTTGGGCCGGAGCTATGAATTTGTTTGAAGTGGCCCACTTCGTATCGGAGAAGCCTATGTATGAGCAGGGACTAATTTTGCTTCCCCACTTGGCTACGCTGGGTTGGGGGGTGGGTCCCGGGGGGGAAGTAACTGATACCTTTCCCTATTTTGTTTCCGGAGTACTTCATTTGATTTCCTCTGCAGTTTTGGGATTCGGAGGTGTATATCACGCCTTGATCGGACCCGAAACTTTGGAGGAATCCTTCCCCTTTTTCGGATACACTTGGAAAGATAAAAATAAGATGACTACGATTCTCGGTATTCATTTGATACTACTAAGCCTTGGAGCTTTTTTACTAGTTTTCAAAGCACTCTATTTTGGGGGATTGTATGACACATGGGCACCTGGGGGTGGAGACGTAAGAGAAATCACGAATCTCACCTTAAGTCCTAGCATTATCTCTGGCTATCTATTGAAATCTCCTTTTGGGGGAGAAGGATGGATTGCAAGTGTGGATAATCTGGAAGATATTATCGGGGGACATGTGTGGCTGGCATCCATTTGTCTCTTCGGTGGAATTTGGCACATATTAACTAAACCATTTGCCTGGGCTCGTCGCGCTTTCGTATGGTCCGGAGAAGCCTACTCATCCTATAGCCTGGGAGCCCTTTCCATTTTTGGCTTCACCGCTTGCTGTTTTGTCTGGTTCAATAACACAGCATATCCTAGTGAATTCTATGGTCCCACCGGTCCAGAAGCTTCTCAAGCTCAAGCTTTCACCTTTCTCGTCAGGGATCAACGTCTAGGTGCCAATGTAGGTTCTGCTCAAGGACCTACTGGGTTGGGTAAATACCTGATGCGTTCCCCTACGGGAGAAATCATTTTTGGTGGTGAAACCATGCGGTTCTGGGACCTCCGTGCTCCCTGGTTAGAGCCTTTAAGGGGTCCCAACGGTTTAGATCTAGGTAAGTTGAAGAGAGATATACAGCCGTGGCAGGAGCGGCGATCCGCGGAATATATGACTCACGCCCCCTTGGGATCTCTAAACTCTGTAGGTGGGGTAGCTACTGAGATCAACGCTGTCAACTACGTATCTCCACGGAGTTGGTTAGCAACTTCCCACTTCGTCCTAGGATTCTTCTTTTTCGTGGGTCATTTATGGCATGCGGGTAGGGCTCGGGCAGCCGCAGCCGGTTTTGAAAAAGGAATTGACCGTGATACCGAACCCGTTCTTTCTATGACACCCCTTAATTGAAACTCGGAAACTAATAAGTTTACGTCTTCGCGTCAGTGCCGGACTCACTAAATCCAGGTAAACTTATCTATCTATCTATTAAAATAGATAGATAGATATTCTTTTTGGTGACAGACAATATCAAGCCCTCTCTCGTTTGATATTTTGATATATCAAAAACCTTGTATAGTTTTTTTGAGACTAGCAGAAACGGTAGCCCCCTCCGTCCAGTATTACTTGATAGAACTAGTAGGAGAGAGAGGGATTCGAACCCTCGATGGCATCTCATTGCCACGCCAGTTTTCAAGACTGGAGCCTTAAACCGCTCGACCATCTCTCCCTACGAAGCATATCTTTCACCCGATATTTGATTTGAAAGTATCAATCCGGCTTTTTTTAGACACTTCCGGTGGGGTAAGAGGTGTATAGGTCGTAAATATCTATTTATCCAAACATTTTGACGGATAGCTCTTTCATCCACCAAGATATCTCTATGCCGTGAAAGATACAGAGTGAAAGGAGTTACGACCACAGAATCGCTGCAAATATTTATCCCGAATATCGGAATTAAAGCCAGTTCATTATTAACTGAAAAGTAGAGTACCTTCGGAAACATAAGGTAGTCGGTGGCAAAACAAGAAGGGGTTTTATTGCCCCGTCGACAGAGTAGGTTGTGGCGAGGCGATAGTTCCGCCGGATAAGGATTGGATGGTATGAACAACTTACTTAATTGAGTGGAAACAACCGAAATCATGACTATCGCATCTCAATTGGCTTTATTTCTATTAATTGCTATCTCATTTCTATTAGTTGTAGGTGTGCCCGTCGCATTTGCCTCTCCTGGAGGCTGGTCTAGCAATAGAAACATTGTTTTCTCAGGGGCTTCATTATGGATTGGATCAGTTTCTTCGGTAGGTATACCCAACTCTTTTATTTCCTAGAAATTTCTTACTTTGGTTTCTCCTCTCGTAATTAATCGTTACGGGTGGAGATGCCAAAGAGTGAAATGAATATTATTTTCATGCATATCACCCCTAGAAGATGGCTAGGTCGTAAAGAAAGTCCGAAGTTCGTTCCAACTGAAAACCTCTTAGAGTTGTAGAATGAAACAGTAGAAACTGCGGATATAGTTGAATGGTAAAATATCTCCTTGCCAAGGAGATGACGCGGGTTCGATTCCCGCTATCCGCCTGTCCCCTAAAGAAAAAACAGGTTACTTATATAGTAAGTATGAACCTATATAGTAAGTATAAGTAAATTACGCAGGATAAAGATTCTTGAATCCCTTAGTTATTTTAAGGGAAGGATAAATAGGTGGCAAAAAAAAAAGAATTTGAATGAGATGATTCTTTGAATTAAGAAAATTTAGTCAAAACTAGTTCCAATTTTAGAGAAAGAGGTATATCGCAATCAATATGCTTGATTGCGGGGAGGGGGGGTCAGGCACTTGCTAATGCTTCAGCCGGATAATATACTGACTACTAGCAGTATTGCTGGAGTCTAGCAATTGCTAGACGTTAACGACGTGCTTTTTACATAATCCAAACCCACCGCTTCTTATTCCACAATCCGAGCCAGATCTTTTTTTTTTCGTTTCCAAACGGGCGCTACTTCTTCGTTTACAGTCTGTGAAAGGCGATATAGTCAAGCGGTAAGACGGAGGACTGCAAATCCTTAATTCCCCAGTTCGAATCTGGGTGTCGCCTAGCAAAAAAACATTTACTATTTGAAAATGAAGAAGTTAATTTCCCTAATTTACTTGATTTTCTCAGTTGATGTTGAACTTCTGCCGGACCGAGGATTGTTTGGTGCGCCGAAATCGGATACAGGTTGAGGTGCTCTACAGTCTCTTATAGCCTATCACGTTTCATGTGTCTCGATGCGTCACGCATAAACAATCCAAGTTTAGTATATCATTAGTTCATAGCCAGATAGTCCAAATTGGCGAAATACTGCAAATAGGGGGACGTTAACCAATACCATTAAAAAAAAGTAAGAGAAAGAAACAGCAACAAGAAGTTTTCCACAAACCCAGCATCTTCTCTCCTTATTCTTGTAGTGTTGTTTCAAGCAAGCGTCTGCTCCTCACTTGTAATGCCTTTCAAGCTTTTTTAAGCTTCGTCTTGTTTTTGGGTTTATAAATAACTAGTAATTAGTAAAAATTGAGAGAGTGAATAGATAGGAATTAAAACTATGGACTTAGTTACTATAGCTTGGGCTGCCCTGACGGCGACTTCTACATTTTCTCTTTCACTCGTAGTTTGGGGAAGAAGTGGATTGTAACAAACAGTTAACCGGTTTTTTACCAATTTGATTCGGGGGATACGCGTAGTTGTGGTGATACCACCGATTCGTGTTTTCCCCACCCCAATTTTTGATTTTGAGTAAAAAAGATGCAACCGCTCCTCAGCCAATTCATTCCTTTTGCCCTCGCTCATAATCATTGTTACCCATTAATTTTAGTTAAAATTACTTGACATCGAGTCATGTATGAAATTCTCCAAAGATTTTAGAAAAACTATTGGTTCTTACCTGCTTCAGCGTGGTTTGCTTATTCTATACCGAATACGATATAGTTTTATAAATACATAGTGAAATACACAAGAGTTTTTATATTACCGCTTTTTCTTGGTACTAGATTACACGCAAACACGGATACGTTTGAGAAAACCTTTCATGAAGAAGGAAAAGGCCAGATATTGGATATTAATAAGTAATTTTTGTGGAGGGAAAAAATAGAATATCTTGGAAAGTTACAACTAACTTGAAGTCACTTAGTAATTTATTTGTCACTTAAAATTTAACATAAGAAATTGTATGAATTCGGTAATCTAGTAGACTTCTTTTTATTCTATCATCAGAAACTGCTTACCCAGATTTTAAGTAATTCATCCAATCATTAATTTAAACTTCAATTCTTTTATCTGATGTTGTGGCTATACTTAAGCATAGACCCAATTGGCAGAAAACTGATAAGATAGGGAAACAGCCCTAAATCTAAATTGGGAGTGAATTGCTACCAGCAACAACCGAGTGACATGAAAATATCGTTCGGAATAGAAAGAAGAGGTTGCCTATCACCCCGTTTTCCGGAAGGCAAACGGTGTCCCGCCCCCCGTTTTTTTCTTTGCATCCACTCGAATACTAGTTATTCTGAGCGGCTGTCTGAATGTAGAGAATAAGTAGAAAGGCTGTTGGGATTAGAATAAAAAGTGCGGTGGCTAAAAATGCGAGAATATTTACTTCCGTATTGGCAGTTCAAATCATCAATTGGGAAATAGCTCGAGTAGATTTCATTGTAAAAAGCTCTCGGACTCTATTATGAACCATCTATTTTGAATTAATCGGGTCGACCGAATCCTTGGTTAATCACAGATGAAAAGAGAAATATCGAAGTAGAGTCTTCAATATTGAATACATAGTATATCACGAAATGAGATTTTGAGAATACCTATTCTTCGCCTTTTTCCTCGCTAAGTAGCATCCGACCTACTCCTGACATTTCTGTTTCGGATTAATCAATTAAGTACTAGAATGAATATAGATTAACTGCTAGAATGAATTCAATTGAAAGGATATTCCAGGTTTATTATAATTATTGATATAATCAAAATTTCTATGATTAGAAGACTTCCTCCTCCATTACTTCCTCTAGAATTTGTATAGATTGACTTTTGGTAGGGGTTACCCCTATCATAATAGGTAACCGAGCCCCCATCGTTTAGAGGCCCAGGACACCTCCCTTTCACGGAGGCGACGGGGATTCGAATTCCCCTGGGGGTATTCAACTTCCGAGAACCTCATTGATCATATCGATGAGATGTATTCCTATTTTTTTGCTTACCCCATTCCAAATAGGAATGAGATTCAACTTGTTACCTTTTTGAGTAAAAGTCGGTAACCCGATAAGGCAAAGCCAAAATGTTTGCAAATGCTATTTTAGGGGTCGATGCTCGAGTGGTTAATGGGGACGGACTGTAAATCCGCTGGCAACGCCTACGCTGGTTCGAATCCAGCTCGACCCAAGTAAATCTGAGGCTGCAGCTTTAACTTTGAACTAAGCGCATTTCGTCGGAGTTTATCGGGATTGACGGGTCTCGAACCCGCAACTTCCGCCTTGACAGGGCGGTGCTCTAACCAATTGAACTACAATCCCACAAATTAACTTGATTTGAGTCTATGTAGTAATTGCTTAATAGTCAAGCAAGGGCCAGCAGTTTTTCTTTTATTCAAGGGGGGGTCACCCCCCCGCTTTGGCAGATAGTCGTGGAAGGTTGCAAAATCTGTCTATCAATCTAAATTAGTAGTGATTCTGTCACAGGTCTGAAATATTGCTAAGACGTAGTAGAATCCCTTTAAGTTTTAAGAAGTAGCCTTTTTTCTTGTAGATTTGAACTAACTTTGAAATGGTTGGTAACACAAAATTTTCATATTTCGAAAGAGAAGAATATGTATGTTTCCCCTTTTCTGCTTCTTAAAGGTTTCTTGCTAATCGAAATTATCGATATCCTATAATTGTCAAACTCCTCTACTGCTATGCATATCTTACTTCTCCATTTCATCGACCGTTATTTCATTTTCGGATATGTAAGTGATCTAGCTCCTTTTGATCCAAGAGGGTTTTCTTGATGAAGAAGTACATAGATTTAAAAACTACGACGGATAGCACAGATATCTTTTTTTTCACAGCTCATCAAAAAGATTTAAATTTTGGTACCTTCATACGAGATATACCAAAAATTGCTGCGAGTTGTGTTATATAGTATAACTTTCTAACTTCCTCTAATTTTGTTTTTTCGTCGTCATATAATATTTGTTATCATAATAAGATTAGATTGTAGGAGAGAAATAGATAATAATCCAATTTTTTTTTTTTTAGAAGGTAGAGGTGGAGTCCCGCACAGGGCCTATAAAAAAGTGAAAGTATGAAAATAGAATAAATAGATTTCTAATTGAAGATGGGTCTCGATGTATCATTTCATTGGGAGGAAGTGGAAATATGCCCGTACTACCAGAACTTGCACAAATTCAATTTGAAGGGTTTAATCGATTTGTTCACGAAAAGTTGCTTGAAGAGCTGAAAAATTTCCCAATAATTAAAGATACAGATAAGGAAGTCGAATTTTGATCGATTAGTGAACGGTATCAATTGACACAACCTTCGGTCGAAGAGGGAGATGCTGCGTATCAATGTGTCACATATTCATCCGATCCATATGTACCAGTTTAATTGACTCGTGGCGGAGATGAGTTGGTACAAGAAGAAGACGTGCGGACCGGATCCATTCCTTGGATGAATTCCAAGGGAACGTTTATTATCAACGGGGTTGCCAGAGTGCTAGTTAGTCAAATCTTGAGAAGTCCCGGTATTTACTACAACCGAGAATCCGATCAAAAAGGGGTTTTCACGTATACTAGCACTGCAATTTCGGATCGGGGAGGGAGATTCAAATCAGAAATGGATAGAAGAAATAAGATTTGGGTTCGAATTAGCAAGAAGAAAAAGGTAACTATCTTGATCTTACTAATAGCTATGGGATTAAGCAAAGTAGATATTCTACAAAATGTTCGTTACCCCAAGATTTTCTCAGATATGTTAGAAAAACAAGAAGGTGCTGTGGAGTCGTCAGAGGATGCTATAGCAGAACTTTACAAACACTTGTACTCCGCCACAGACGCAGATATCTCGTTTTCAGAATCTATATTCAAAGAGTTATAGAAGAGGTTTTTTCGGCATAGATTTGAGTTAGGGCGGATTGGTCGACGAAACCTAAACATGAAACCAACTATTGATGTACCTGAAACGGAACATTTCTTGCTACCGCAAGACGTGTTAGCAGCCGCGGATCACTTGATAGAAATCAGTTACGGCATAGGCAATCTTGATGATATAGATCACTTGAAAAATCGACGTGTTCGATCTGTAGCCGATTCGCCTCAGGAACAATTGAAATTGGCCCTAAACCGTTTGGAAAATTCGATTCGGCAAAATATATCCAGGGCCGTTAGGCGTAAACGCGTGATAACGCCGCGGGGATTAGTGACGCCTGCACCCGTAGTAGCAACCTTCAAAGAGTTTTCTGGATCACATCCCTTATCGCAATTTCTAGATCAAACCAATCCATTATCGGAAATGGTTCATAAACGAAGATTAAGCTCTGTAGGTCCTGGTGGGTTGACACGTCGAACAGCCAGTTTTCAAGCTAGAGATATTCATTTTAGTCATTATGGCCGTATCTGTCCCATCGAAACATCGGAAGGCATGAATGCTGGCCTTATTTCGTCACTAGCTATTCAGGCAGAAATTAGCCATTCCGGCTCTTTGCATAGTCAGTACCTTGAGGTATCAGAATCATTTGAAAAGGAGCAATTAATTGATTTATCTCCCGCTGAAGATGATTACTACCGAATAGCAACCGAGAATTCATTAATATCTCAATGGAGAACTGGAGGAAGAGAACTCATACCGGTTCGATATCAACAAGAATTTATAAGCGTCCTTTGGGAACAAGTTGATTTCCGAAGCATCCATCCCTTACATTATTTCTCGATCGGAGCTTCTCTCATTCCATTTATTGAGCATAATGACGCGAACTGTGCCTCAACGGGTTCTACTATGCAACGTCAAGCAGTTCCACTTATTAATCCCGAAAGATGCTTCGTAGGGACTGGGTTAGAGAGTTAAGTAGCTTCAGATTCGGGAAATGTAGTTGTATCCGTACAAGAAGGATAAATCCGATATATTGATGGTAATTTAATTGAACTGTCACCAACCGATGAAATAGCAAACAATGATGCGGCTTTACATGTTGCAAAAAACAAATTAAGAATATATGGACGCTCCAACAGCAATACCTGTATACACCAAAAGTCTACGGCTTTAGCGGGAGAATTATCGAGACGCGGGGAAGTTATTGCGGATGGGGCAGCAACCGTCAGGGGGGAATTGGCTTCAGGTAGAAATATTTTAGTGGCCTACATGCCGTGGGAGGGTTATAACTTTGAAGATGCGGTGCTGATTAGTGAACGCCCAATATACGAAGACATCTCTACATCTCTTCACATTGAGAGACACGAAGTTGAAGTTCGCGTAACAAATCAGGGTCCCGAAAGGGTTACCAAGCAAATACCTCAATTGGATGGTCATACACTTCGACACCTAGACGACGACGGGCTCGTAGAATCGGGATCTTGGGTGGAAGCGGGAGACGCCTTGGTGGGTAAACTAACGCCCCAAGAGGGGGCAGATTCATCACGTGCTCCAGAAGGGAGGTTATTACAAGCCATCTTCGGTATACAACTTGTTGACGCAAGAGAAAGCTGTCTGAAAGTCCCAATTGGTGGAAGAGGTCGAGTCACTGACGTCAGGTGGGTTTACCCCGAAGACGACACTTCAAACGATTCGGAAGTTATCCATATCTATATACTGCAAAAGCGTAAAATACAAATAGGTGATAAGATAGCTGGTAGGCATGGGAATAAGGGTATTGTATCAAAAATATTACCCAGACAGGATATGCCTCATCTGCAGGATGGTACACCAATCGACATGATATTAAGCCCCTTAGGAGTACCTCCACGAATGAATGTCGGACAGATTTTCGAATGCTTACTTGGACTAGCCGGGGAGTTTCCGGAAACTCATTACCGTATAGTACCTTTTGATGAGAGATACGAACGGGAAGCCTCTAGAAAATTAGTATTTTCAGAACTTTGTAAAGCAAGTGAAAATACTTGTAATCCGTGGCTCCTTGAACCTGATAATCCCGGAAAGAGCCGATTGATCGATGGGCGAACGGGCGATCCCTTTGTACAATCCATTACAACCGGAAAAGCCTATACGATGAAACTAATTCATCAAGTTGATGATAAAATTCACGCACGATCCAGCGGACCTTATGCATTGGTTACGCAGCAACCCCTCAAGGGTAGATCGAGGCGGGGAGGGCAGCGGGTTGGAGAAATGGAAGTCTGGGCTTTAGAGGGTTTCGGTGTGTCCTATACGTCGCAGGAAATGCTTACAACCAAATCGGATCATATTCAGGCTCGTTACGAGGTACTTAGCGCGATTATGACCGGAAAACCGGTTTATAAGCCCAATACCGTTCCGGAATCTTTCCGATTGCTAGTTCGAGAGTTACGTCGCATGGGTTCAAGCCTGGAGCACAATTTTATAACCGAAGAAGCTTTGGAGAGGCAGGATGAAAACTTTTGATATCAAATTGAAACTTCTTTCACGAATAATTGATCAAAACTTTTTCTATTATGATTCATCGAGCTAATTATCAACAGCTTCGGATTGGACTGGCTTCCCCCGAACAGATTCGTGGTTGGGCCGAGAGGGAATCACCTAATGGAGACATCGTCGGGCAAGTCGATTAACCTTACACGTTGCATCATAAGACTCATAAACCAGAGAGAGATGGCTTATTTTGTGAAAGGATACTTGGACCCATAAGAAGCGGGGTTTGCGCATGTGGAAACTATCGATCCGTCGATAACGAGGAGGAATATTCCAATTTTTGTAAACATTGTGGAGTTGAGTTTACCGATTCTCGGGTTCGAAGATACCGAATGGGATACATTAAACTTGCATGTCCCGTAACCCATGTGTGGTTTTCGAAACGAATCCCTAGCTATATTGCAAATCCACTAGCTAAACCCCTTAAAGAATTAGAAAGCCCAGTATATTGCGATGCGTGACTCGATTGTATGTGTTGATCATTACAGATTAGCCATAAGCTGTCATCCCATACAAAATTGGGAAGCCTCTAACCGACATGTTCCTCGCGTCAATTCAATTGGGGGATATGGTTTAACTCGGGATAGAAACTATCGCGTACAGAATGAGGAACCTACTCTCCATGGCTAATTTCTAATGAATCCAGCGATTGGGCTTCGTGATAATTCTTTTTATTTCATCTGATAGAAGAAAAAATTAAGTGGTTTTTAATGTAATCATCTGGTTCCCCCTTTTTCCCCACCCTTTCAGAGGAAACTATCTGAAAAGCCTGTATTATACATAAATGGTATTAAAAATTTAATCATCGCATCAAATTTTCTAGTCAATTAGTAGCCATCGAAGTAGAGTGGAAACCCAAAGAGGGAAGTGATCGCATTCGGAACAAGGAAAATATCTCCAGCGTACGATTGGATTGAAAAATAGCTAAATATGAAGTAAAAAAAATGCTTCTTTAGCAGATCACCCAATACAGAGGGAGAGGTCAAGACTACTCGATAAAAACAAGTTGAAACTCGAGTAATGAGCAACTATTTCATTTTCGGAGAGACATCATTACCGTGTCTCAGAAATGTCAAATTGTCTCAATTTTACGCTTAGTTTTTCGAGCCGGATGAGAGGAAACGTTCGTGTCCGATTCCAAGGGGGGGAGGGTGGGCATCACTCTATCTATCCCAATCTTTTTCTTGCTAGGCCCGTGGCCAAAAGGCCTAATCTATTAAGATTGCGAGGTTTGTTCAATTACGAAGACCGATCCTGGAGAAACATACTTCCTATTTTTCTCTCCACTCAAAATTATGAGATGCTTCAAATGAACGAAATCGCTACTGGGGGGGATGCGGTCAAAAAAGGATTGACCAACTTGAATCTGCGAAGTCTTATGGATCGTGCATATTTGGAGTGGCAGGCACCGGCAAAGCAAAAGCCTATTGGGAATGAATGGGAAGACCGAACGATTCGAAGGAGGAAAGATCTTTTAGTCAGACGCATGAAATTAGCCAGGGATTTCTTACGGACAAATCTAAAACCAGAATGGATGGTTTTAGATCTTTCGCCGGTTCTTCCACCCGAATTGAGACCAATAGTTGAATCGTATGAAGGCGAATTAGTTACCTCCGACCTCAATGAGCTTTACAGAAAGGTGATTTATCGAAATAATACTCTTGCTGAATTCTCATCAGGGAGTGAATTCACACCGGAGGGGTTAATCGTCTGCCAGAGGAGACTTATTCAAGAAGCCGTAGATGCTCTCATCGATAATGGTATACGTGGGCAGCCAATGAGAGATATGAATAACAGACCCTACAAGTCATTCTCAGAGGTTATTGAAGGCAAAGAAGGACGATTTCGGGAGAATTTGCTCGGAAAACGGGTTGACCATCCAGGTCGTTTCGTTATCGTCGTAGGCCCATCTCTTTCACTACATCAGTGTGGATTACCTCGAGAAATGTCAATTGAACCTTTCCAGGTATTTGTAATTCGTAATTTGATCGGATGGAATTTTGCATCTAATCTACGAGCGGCTAAAAATATGATACGAAGAGAAGACCCCGTTATATGGGAAGTTCTTCGGGAGGTTATGCGGGGTCACCCCATACTACTGAATCGGGCACCTACTTTGCATAGGTTGGGTATACAAGCATTTCAACCCATTTTAATAGAAGGGCGTGCTATTCGTTTGCATCCATTGGTTCGTGGGGGGTTTAACGCAGATCTCGACGGAGATCAGATGGCCGTCCATGTGCCCTTATCTCTCGAAGCTCAGATTGAGGCTCGTCTTTCGATGTTTTCGCACATAAATTTGTTGTCTCCTGCTACGGGCGATTCTGCTTCTGTCCCGAGTCAAGACATGCTTCTCGGTCTCTATGTATTAACAATTGAGAATAAGCGAGGAATCTATGGAAACAGATATTCCGTTTTCGTGAAAGGAAGTGATATCCACCTCGCGGAAATACCCTGTCTCAGTAGTTACTACGACATACTCAGAGCTAAGGAATCACATCAAATTGATTTCTGTAACTTCTTGTGGCTTCGATGGGAAATTGATTCAGAAATGACTAGCTCGAAAATCCGTGAATTACCTATTGAATCTCAATATGAATCCTTGGGAACCTCTTTTCACCTCTATGATAATTATCAGATTAGAAAATGTAGGAGGGGATATATTTCAAGTATATATGTACTCACGACGGCTGGTCGCATTTTGTTTAACCAGCAATTAAAGGAAGCGATGCAGGGTGTGTCAAAAGCATCTTCATGTAGTATTTCGTCCATATCGGATACGGTGACACAACAGGAAATGCCTATATGCAACCGCAAAAATGAAGAATGAAAAATATTTTATGTAGAAATATATTTCCATATTTAATACATAATTAATAAATCATTGAAATTGAAATTATTGATTAATAAATGTCGCAAGATTGAAAAATATATAAGTTGAGGTTTCTATAATGACGGATCAAACCGAATTACCGTTCTGCAATAAAGCAATCGATAGAGTTGCGATGAGGCGACTGATCGGCAAGTTAGTCGTTTGTTTCGGAATTGCATCTACAACAAATATTTCGGATCAAGTTAAGATTTTGGGTTTTCAGCAAGCCACGAAAGCATCTGTATCGTTAGGCATCGACGACCTCCTAGCAGTACCACCCAGAGGATGGCTTGTACAAGACGCTGAGAAATAAGGTTACGTCTCGGAACAGAATTACCGTTACGGAAGTCCGCATGCCGTAGAGAAGTTACGTCAATCAATTGAAGCCTGGTACGCTACAAGCGAATGTCCAAAACGAGAAATGAATCCAAGTTTCAGGATGATCGACCCTTTAAACCCAGTCCACATGATGTCTTTTTCGGGAGCCCGGGGAAGTATATCCCAAGTTCATCAGTTGCTTGGCATGAGGGGATTGATGTCAGATCCCCGAGGACAAGTAATTGACCTACCTATTCGAAGAAACCTCCGGGAGGGCCTATCCCTGACGGAATATATCATCTCCTGCTACGGTGCCCGCAAAGGGGTTGTGGATACGGCTGTTCGAACTTCCGATGCTGGATACTTAACACGCAGACTCGTCGAAGTGGTCCAACACATTGCTGTACGCAAGAAAGATTGCGAAACTACCAGAAATATTGCTTTACCTAATATCAACCGAGAGAAACGAGAATCTGTTAGAACAATATCATATCAAAAATTGGTTGGGCGTGTGCTAGCAGATAACGTTTACTGGGATGTGAGATGTATTGCTACCCGTAATCAAGATATTAGTGATGGATTGGCTGGTAACTCAGTAGCATCGGCACAGCCTATATATGTAAGATCTCCTCTGACACGTAAAAGCATTTTCCGGATTTGTCAGCGGCGTTACGGTCGGAGTCTCGCTCATCACGATTTAGTGGAACTGGGAGAAGCTGTTGGCATCATCGCGGGTCAATCCGTTGGAGAACCGGGAACTCAATTAACATCAAGAACTTTTCATACAGGTGGAGTATTTACAGGCGATATTGCAGAATACCTACGAATTCCGTTTAATGGACTTACTAATTTCGACGATAGACTGGTTTATCCCACACGTACGCGACACGGACACCCCGCGTGGATGTGCCAAAACGATTTATCCGTTTCTATCAAGAGTTGTGGCGATATATATGATTTTGTAGTCCCAGCTCAAAGTCTACTTATGATTCGAAATGGTCAGTATGTCGAAGCACAGCAAATAATTGCGGAAGTACGGGCCAAAGAGTTTCCCCCCAAAGAACGTATTGAAAAAGCTATCTACTCAAATCTAAAAGGAGAAATTCACTGGAGTAAGTTTGTGTGGCATGTCCGAGATTGCATAGGAAGACCGATTCGTGTCGTACGCGAGGCGGGCCATATCTGGATTCTTTCAGGAGCTTGTAGCGATTCCGATAGAAGCCGTTTATTTCACAAAGATCGGGATAGAGTCAATATCAAGCCCAACTCTATGGAAAGGAAGTGTGATTACTTCGAAGGAATTGGCAGGAGGGGGAATAATCCCGCCAACAGCGAAGGTTCTCCAAAAGGTCTCCGAGAATTTGGAAGCAATCCGGTTCGTTTTTTTAATGGGTCAAAACCCCCAGCGTCTAACTATAACTACATATTCTCCAATGTCAAAGTGGAGCGGTCCGAAAGACCTGAAATTGCCTCCTTGTTGTTGGAGAGACGACAAAAAAAATTTAACGAATCGCCTTTTGTAAATCTAGATGTTCAATTAAACAACATTTTGGATGGAAGTGGTATCCTCGCCATCTGCAATAAAATTAAGTATCAAACTGGTGTTTCAGGAATTATGAGATACGGCACCATAGAAGTTGAACCCACCGATAAAAGGAAATTTTTTTCTGTCGGCAAGTCGGAAAAACTGAATTTTGGCTCATGGTATAGAGTAGTCAGAGGAGGTAATTTTTTTCTAATTCCCGAGGAGGTTTATATCGTATCCGAACATTTATCAGCTATTTTGGTAACAAACAATACTATTGTTGAAGGAGGTACGCAAATAACTACTACTACTAGTAGTAAAGTGGGTGGATTAATTCAAATTGAAGACACATTAGCAAATAGTGTTGTAATAAGAGTATTACCCGGACATATTTGCAATCCAGGGGAAGCAACTAGTATACCCATCCGAAATGTTAACCTAATAGACTTAGGTAACATGACTCTTAATAGAATTGAACCCAAGGGTTGGGTTTACCTACAATCGGTTACACTTCACGGTAGAAGGGGGACCTCTGTTCCAGTAAGACCTGTTGTCAAATACGACGTACCCAGCTATCCTTTGGCGCAGGAAATCTTCTGCGCCGATAAGCCGAAGACGCAGAAACATACGAAAGCTCAAACCCTTCTATGTATCTCTCATAGAAATGGTGAGGAAATCAAAATGATGAATCACACGCCTATTCAATTAATTCGAATTTTTTTAATGGCTAGGCGGCAAGGTAACTTTCACAAGAACCCCCTTACGGAAAACAAGTATCTATCCCTCATCAGTGTAGGAATCAGTAAAATTTCCAGTACGTTTATTCAGGTTAATTCGGTGGTGTTTATTCTCGCACGAAGACTCGGAATCAATGAGGTTTCGCAAGATTTAGCGTCTGTCGACGAGCCATTTCTCGCTCAAGTCACTCTATTGAACGACGGTAATAACTTGTCTCCCAAAAATCGGAGCGTTACTGTTCATTCGGTGCCAGAACATGGTGCATCTTTCTTAACTCTCTCGCCGTTTAACTTTTATCGCAATAATCTCCTTGAATCATCAAGGAACAATAAATATGGGGAAGTAGTTGGAAAACACCTCCCTCGATCGGCATCAAGTATAGACGTCCCGAACGGGGGTCCGAAAAACGTCTCATTCAGTTCCAAATATGAGCCTTTTTTGCAAAAGTACCCGAATAAAAAAATTAAAGATAGGTCGTTTAAATCTGAGAGATCGAGATTTACTACTTGTTATCCATTAGATTTTGAAGAGGTAGGTCTATCGGGTACTTCATACACAATTTGCTACTTCTCGGCCACCCTGCATTTGGTACTGAGTGGCAAGGCGTCTTCCTTCAGAAGTTACTTTATTCCTCATTCGACAAATACACCGGAACATCGACACTGGTATTTAATTGATGAAGCCAAGTTAACAATGAAATGTTCTATTAAGCCTTTTTTAACTACTTTATTTGAAGATACAATTTATTTGACACCAAAATCTTTTAATTTTAGAAATCTGTTAATTGATCTGGGACTATTAATTAGCGAAGGTCGATATTTCTGTGAAAGTAATGTCTCTCCCCAGTCTGGTCAGGTCGTAACCATTCATCAAGATTACTTACTAGTCAGAACTGGCAGGACCTTGCTAGCAACCCGCGGAGCAACTCCCCATAAAATATCTGGAGACACCGTTGAGGAGGGAGATACCTTACTAACATTACCATATGATAGATTGAAATCTGGAGATATCACTCAAGGACTTCCAAAAGTTGAACAGTTGCTGGAATCTCGCCCCATCGCTTCTATTCCAGCAAGAATCGAAGATCTTTTTGGGAGATGGAGTCGGGGTATTACGAGGTTAATTGGGAACCTATGGAGCCACTTTTTAAGTGCTGAAACAAGTATGGGACGCTGCCAACTACTTCTAACTAATGAAATTCAAAAAGTTTACGAGTCTCAAGGGGTACAAATATCCGACAAACATCTAGAAATTATTATTTGGCAACTGACATCAAGGGTCGTAGCATCGGAAGACGGAATAGCTAACGTATTTTTTCCCGGGGAGCTTGTCGAGTTGTCACAGGCGGAACGAATGAATCGTGTATTAAAAAGACCAGTTTTCTATGAACCCATTATTTTGGGAATGACGAAGGCATCCCTTAATACCACGAGTTTTTCATCAGAGGCGAGTCTTCAAGAAACTACGCGAGTATTGTCCAAAGCTGCTCTCCGTGGTCGAATTGATCGGTTGAAAGGGTTGAAACAAAACGTTATTCTTGGTGACATCGTCCCTGTCGGAACAAGTAGTCCAGAAATTGTTTGCCAACTAGAAGTGAATAAGCAAAAAGACTTCCACTCCGCAATGGGTGGGGATAACAACAACCTAAATTGGCAGGCAAAATATGCTCTATGTGGTTACCGCGAGAAGCAAAATATTGACCCAGATATAATCATTTATAAGGGATTGAGTCGACCACTCCTTCATATTAATCTCGATTTAAAAAAGGGGTTACGGAATACCAAGTGAAGTTTTTAAGCGTTTCAATCCGCAGAATTAATTGATTACCTGATTGTAATGATTTATCAAATTTAGTTAAAATAAAACGAATTTACAGCTTTTTTACCTGAGGGGAAGATGCAACAGAAAAACTGGAATATTGAATTGGAAGGAATGATGTCAGCGGGAATCCATTTTGGTCACCAAACTCAAAAATGGAATCCTAGAATGTCACCTTATATATTTACGAAACGAAAGGGTATTCATATTCTCGATCTAACCCAGACAGCTCGGCTTTTAGCCGAAGCCTGCGATTTTGTGTTTGATGCAGCAGCGGAGGGAAAGGAATTCCCGATGGTTGGTACGAAACACCAAGTAGCTGATTTGGTAGCATCAGCTGCAATCAGATCTCAATGTCATTACGTGAATGAAAAATGGTTAGGCGGTACGTTAACAAATTGGTTCACGACCGAAACGCGTCTTCGTAGGTTTCAATACTTGCAAAATGAAGAAGATACAGGGGGGTTCGAATGACTTCCGAAGCAAGAGGCCGTGACTTTGAGGGGATAACTATTTAAGCTAAAAAAGTGTCTAGGCGGAATTCAATATATGTCAGATTTACCCGATATTGCGACAATTACTGATCAACACGAATAATCTATCGCCCCCAAGGAATGTATCATTTTAGGTATTCCCACAATCTGTATTGTCGATACAGATTGCGATCCGGATCTCGTAGATATCCCAATCCCCGGCAATGACGACGCGCGACCCTCAATCCGATGGATATTAGACAAACCAACATTAGCTATTTGTCAAGGTCGTTCAAATTCGAAGTTCTGCGAGGTGAATTGACAGGTGGGAGTAGTTGAGAACTACTTTGATAATTTGGAATGAAATAGCACGGGATCTTTGCCACAATTGTGGATATCGCTTGAATTCATCAGAGACTAACTTGCTTCTGTTATATCAGGTAAAAATAATTTGTAGTGATCATCTCAAATATTTTACAGAATCTTTTCTATTCAGAGAAAAAAAAGGAGGGGATGTTATGCACATCGAGCAACTTCAAATTTATGAAATTAATGATCTTTATCAAGTATCGAATGTAGAAGTAGGCTAACATTTTTATTGGCAAATAGGAAATTTTCAAGTTCATGCGCAGGTTCTTGTAACTTCCTGGATCGTAATCTCCTTGTTGCCGGCTCTACCCATTGCAGCTGCCAAGAATCTGCAGGCCATACCCACTGGCAGCCAGAATTTCATCGAGTATATTCTTGAATTTATTAGGGATTTAACTAGGACCCAGGTGGGAGAAGAGGGATACCGTCCCCGGGTTCCGTTTGTTGGAACGATGTTTCCATTCATTTTTGTTTCCAATCGGTCTGGTGCTCCGTTTCCTTGGCGACTTGTTCAGCTACCACATGGAGAGTTAGCTGCACCTACCAACGATATCAACACTACTGTTGCGTCAGCCTTGCCTACATCGGTGGCACATTCCTACGCGGGTTTGCACAAGAGAGGTTCTAGTTATTTTGGCAAGCATATCCAGCCAACGCCGGTACTACTACCCATCAACATTTTGGAAGATTCTACCAAACCCCTATCACTTAGTTTTCGACTGTTTGGAAATATTTTGGCTGACGAGTTGGTGGTAGCTGTTCCCGTCTCCTTGGTACCTCTAATTGTTCCTGTACCCATGATGCTTTTAGGACTATTCACAAGTGCTATACAGGCTTTAATCTTTGCCACTTTGGCTGCAGCTTATATCGGGGAATCCACGGAGGGCCACCATTAATTTAGTTGGAATGAATCAACCCAAGGAGTTAGAATATAGTAACCGCGAAAGACTTCTTCCGATAACCATTCAATGGGTTTCCGTAGTGAGAGAAATCCGTTTCCGTGTTATCATGCTATAGCAGTAACAGTACGAGATCTGTGTCGCCTCCCCCCTCCTCCACCTCGAATATTGATAAGAGAAAGGAACGGGGGAGGTTACCAATAACTAGAATTTCTCATGCACCTCCAATTTTAATTTGAACTATTTAAGATTTTGAATAAACTGAAAGTAGTGATTTTAATCGCCAAGATCACGTGTATTACAAAAGAGTTAAAAAAAAAAGTGAGAAGCAATTTCTTTCGTTTCAGCGTCTCCTGTTTGAACCGGGTTAGATCTCGGGTTACACCCTACGTCACGGCATATCAAACGAGGTTCGAGGTTACTAGATAATATCTTTAGCAAATTAGAATAAATATATTTGGCAGATAAAAATTAGAAAAATTAGTAAGGTACTCAAAATTTATAATCAAATCTTTCTCGATCCAATTTTAGTCAATTAAGCGGGAAGTAGTAACGATCGACAAATAGATGTGTTCACCTTGTACTTCATTATTATTCCGAATTCAATATTGAATATGTGAGGTTATCTTACCACACCACTAGGTTTGATCAGATTTAGATAAAGTTAATTTCTCAATTGGTGTTGACTAAAAAGTCCTTGTTGTGCCAAATTTAGTTAGTTTAGTATAGTATCCAACGAAACAAAATTGACTGACGCAAATGAATTAAGAATTAAGAGGAGACTAATACGAACCCATTGATTTCTGCTGCTTCTGTTATTGCTGCTGGGTTAGCTGCAGGCCTTGCTTCAATTGGTCCGGGTGTCGGCCAGGGGACTGCCGCAGGTCAGGCAGTCGAGGGTATCGCGAGACAGCCAGAAGCAGAAGGAAAGATACGTGGTACCTCACCTTTGAGTCTAGCTTTCATGGAAGCTTTGACAATTTACGGTTCAGTTGTAGCTCCAGCTTCGTTACTTGCAAATCCATTTGTTTAACATATTTGTAATAGGAGGTAGCTCGGTGCATACCCCCTCTATCCTTTCCCGAACTGTTCCGAAATTGGGGGTGAACCCCTAATTTTTTTTTCCGGGGGGGGGGGCCTACTACTACTATTTAGTGGGTTACCGCTCTATCCTCCCCCCTCCCAACCGAACTCAAAAAACTAAACTGAAAAAATTTTGGCAAATCGGGTAAGCCACCAGGCCAATATTAGTGACCGAAAAAATATTTTCTTCGAAACGATTTTATTTTTACTTCCCGGAATTTGAAACTTTCCACCTCCTGCGAAGCCGGACCAGAAGTTGTTCAAATCTTGCAAAACCTTCTAGGAGGGAAAGAATTACGAGAAGTGTAAGTGAGATCACTGCTCCCTCAAGCGATTGGGCTCTTGCTGCAAGTATTGGCTTAAATACCAATATTTTGGAAATAAACTTAATCAATTTAATTTTAGTACTAGGTATATTGTCTTACTATGGAAAGGGGGTGTGTGCGAGTCGTCTACCCGAGTGGGGTAACTGTCTGTTTCTTCAGTTGCACTCGAAGGTGCAAAACCCCGACGAATTCCCTGTGAATAGCTATTATGCAAGAACCGGAGCATTCCGTGTAATCGATGAAACTTCAATTTCCATTGATCAATTATCGGGACTGTCGTCAATATGGTTAAAGCTAAATCGCTTAAAGTCTTAGCAAGATAGGGGTTTTCTTTCCCCCGTCGCGTAAGCCAAATTGCGAGTGAATACGCATGATTCGGTATATGACGCCCACATCAAGAATACTTTGACTTGTAACACTTCTTGAAATACCTACCTATTTTATATAGATTTTTAGGTAGATATATAAGTAATAAATATCGAAGTTGATTTAGCTTGATCTCCTTTAATTTGCTGAATAGACAACCTATATAAGATGAATACTACTCGGAAAAAGCGGCTATCAACTAATTGATAATTATTTGAGAGAGTCCTCAAAGTTTTTTCCCTCCCAAATACTAATTTTTTCATCCAAGTTTATTTGAAATGAATCTTATTAGTTGATGTGGTAAAAAAGTGGGGGGGGTGAGCCCGCGTGCAAAAATATTACATCATTTCGATGGATTCTATCGATTCAATCTATCGGTACAGATGGGCAGGAAAGCCGAATGGGTCGAAAAATCCATGTTCGGTTTGGGAAGAGATTACCGGTTTCCGAGAATCAGAGATCTGTAATCCACTTTCATTAATCAATTTATTAGAGAATCGTAAAAGAACAATTTTGGATACAATTCAGGATGCGGAGGAGCGTAACGAAGAAGCTACCAATAAACTTCAGAAGGCTCGTATTCGCCTACAGCAAGCAAAAGTTGAAGCAGATGAGATCCGAATCAATGGGCTTACGCAGATGGATAGGGAACAGCGCGATCTCGTTGATGCAGCCGACGAAGACTTAATGGGCTTGGAGGATAGTAAAAATTATGCAATTCGTTTCGAGAAACAACGTGCCATCGAGCAGGTTCGACAACAGGTTTCTCGACTAGCGTCCGAAAGGGCTCTAGAAACTATAAATAATTGTCTGGATAATCAACTACATTTACGAATGATTGATTATAACATCGGCCTGTTCAGAGCCATAAAAAACAAATTTGACTAGTTTCAATTTAATTACCATCTCATTATAAAACAGGTTTTATTTTTACCTACCCTTCCCAGCAATATTTTTTCTTGTAGAAATGGTAATAAACATTCGACCCGACGAAATTAGCAACATTATTCGCAAGCAAATTGAAGGGTATGTCCCAGAAGTGAAAGTTGTTAACATAGGTACCGTACTTTAAGTCGGAGATGGGATTGCCCGCATTCATGGACTCAACAAAGTAATGGCTGGCGAATCAGTGGAATTTGAGGATGGTACAGTAGGAATCGCTCTGAATCTGGAATCTGATAATGTTGGGGCCGTACTGACGGGTGATGGTTTGACCATACAAGAGGGGAGCTCCGTAAAAGCGACAGGAAAAATTGCTCAAATACCAGTCAGTGACTCGTTTTTGGGTCGTGTTGTAAACGCTTTGGCCCAACCTATCGATGGGAAAGGTCAAATACCAGCTTCTGAGTTTAGGTTGATTGAATCACCCGCTCCAGGTATTATTTCGAGACGCTCGGTATACGAACCCTTACAAACAGGTCTTATTGCTATTGACTCCATGATTCCTATAGGTCGTGGCCAACGAGAATTAATTATTGGCGACAGACAAACTGGTAAAACAGCAGCAGCTACAGATACAATTTTGAATCAGAAAGGTCAGAATGTTACATGTGTCTACGTAGCTATTGGTCAGAAAGCTTCTTCCGTGGCTCAGGTAGTGGATACTTTTCAAGATCGCGGCGCCATGGAATATACAATCGTGGTGTCGGAGACCGCTAACTCCCCAGCCACTCCGCAATATCTTGCTCCCTACACAGGAGCAGCTTTGGCTGAATACTTCATGTATCGCAAGCAGCATACCCCGATTATTCATGATGATCTCTCTAAACAAGCCCAGGCTTATCGACAGATGTCCCTGCTACTAAGGAGACCGCCTGGGCGAGAAGCATATCCAGGAGATGTCTTCTATCTACACTCTCGTCTCTTAGAGAGAGCAGCTAAGTTAAGCCTTCAATTAGGAGAAGGCAGTATGACGGCTTTACCTATCGTTGAGACGCAAGCGGGGGATGTCTCAGCTTACATCCCCACCAATGTTATTTCCATCACCGATGGCCAAATATTTTTATCAGCAGATTTATTTAACGCCGGGATTCGACCAGCTACAAATGTAGGGATTTCCGTATCTAGAGTGGGCTCCGCAGCTCAAACAAAAGCTATGAAACAAGTGGCTGGCAAATTAAAATTGGAATTGGCGCAATTCGCGGAATTGGAGGCTTTCGCCCAATTTGCTTCCGATCTTGATAAAACTACTCAGAATCAATTAGCTAGGGGTCAGCGATTGCGTGAGTTGCTTAAGCAGTCTCAATCAGCTCCATTATCTGTAGAGGAACAGGTGGCCACTACTTACACCGGAGTCAACGGATATTTAGATGTATCAGAAGTTGAACAAGTCAAACGATTTTTGGTTCAGCTACGCGAGTACGTAATAACCAACAAACCTCAATTTGGTGAAATTACTCGTTCCACAAAAGTGTCTACAGAACAAGCGGAAACGCTTTTGAAGGAAGCAATTGAAGATTCAAAAGAGATTTTCTTATTGCAAGGTAAGTAAGTGATAAGGTTGCAGATGAGGCCCGGGGAAGAATTCCCCGGGCCTCATCTGGCCACTTCGACATATTTCTCCTCCACTACGGAATTACGCCCAATAGGATTTGAACCTATACCTAAGGTTTAGAAGACCCTTGTCCTTTCCATTAGACGATGGGCGTCTGCCCCTTCCTATTATGGGAGGGCTTCAAATATGTAGAGGGATTAACTATCATATCAAATCGTGAACAAACTGAGACTTCCGTTTGTTTACGGTGCAACCAAATGGAGGAAGGGATTCATTTTGCTAGTACTCCAATACTCTCAGTTTAACATCATTAGCGGGTAGCGGGAATCGAACCCGCATCAGTAGCTTGGAAGGCTAAAGGTTATAGTCGACGACAACAAATGATTGTGACGTCGCTAATTCAGAACCGAACATGGCAGTTTCCGACCATTCGGCTCCCTTATGGAAAAGGAAGACGGATAATCCCTATATTGGGGATAATTTGACAGATCAATTTAGTTAGCTGAAGCAACAATAAGTAGAGCAAGTGGATTGTTCGTCTATTCGGCTTCAATTTAAGGAAACATATACTAAATTTAGTTCTTCGTAGATTGAGGCTTCTCCTATGTTGAAAATGGTAATTTTAGAGGTCCCCCCCCCTACCCGATCTGCCTACCTCTTGAGTAGGAGGGAACTGTTGGGTAACTGTCCATGAGTAGGCAATATCCGTAAAATCTATTTCAGTTTTGCTTATTACGTTTTGATCGTGTAGCATAGATATACTTCCTAGACGATCCCCTAAAAAAAAATTAATTCTACCAATTGATTTTTCTTTTATTCACTTCGTTCTTTATTTTTATTCTCAAAAATCCTTAGGAAAATATTTTTCACCGAGTTTTAGTAAGCAAAATTTACGGCTTACTAGGAAAACGCGCAATAATCCTGATAAACCAGGATTAATCTATTTAGAACTTTCAAGCTTAGATTTTCTCTCCAAGATTCAGTGACGATGAAACAAATATTTTAGATGTCTACCCATAGATTTTTATTTATGGAATCGTCCCAGGTTTTCTTGTATGTTGCAATAATTCCGCTTCGTCACTAGCCCGTACGACTTACGAGGTGCAGGAGTAACGGGAATAACGCATCTCTTTTCTATACCAAGAGGTGGTGAAGAAAAATAGATGTACTTCTGTAAAAATAAAGCTTCTTGATTTAGCTCAGATCCGGTTTGAAAGATCCTTCAACTATTAAAATCAATATAGAACGAGTCGCACTTTTACCACTAAACTATACCCGCGCAACTGCATTATACATACTTTTCCTGCGGCGGTGAGGTAGTTTAAACGTGCTTACGCTTGGTTTCGGGGGGAGACCTCTCCCCGCCAGTTCCCCTTCTTTTTCCTTTTCGCATAAAAATAAATAAGTAAGAAAAGATATATATATATATATATATCTTTTCTTACTTATTTATTTGGTATTTCGTTTAATGGTTGTACCGTCTACGTCATAAATTACCCCTTCGAGCTGCCAATAGTGCAATTACTAGGGGTCCTGATGCAACCACCAACCCCAAAATAGAAAGTTGCACAATTATTTCTAGATTCATTTCTCCTCCTCATATTGTTTCTCATAAACTTATCTCGATATCAATCATTTATACATAGGGGGAGGTGGTAAAAGTCGAAGCCGTTAGGTTAATGAAGTGATTTTTTTTGCTACACCCCCGTAGCAATAACAAACTGTTTAATTACAAAATTGACAATTTCACCGAATTGGTAATTAATTTAATTCAGTTTGCGGAATCAAATTTCCCGATTTTGTTTAGGCTAAGAAATATTGAATCCATTTTGGTAAAGATTTTTAATTTTTACCCAATAGGTTTGATTGTAAATCCATTTATCCTACGTCACATGGGAGATATAATATGAAGGGGTACCTCTAGAAAGAAAAGGAAAAGAGAGAGATCTTTATTCGGAAGTAATTTTGTATATAACGCCGTAACGTGATACCTGGGCAGGTCAATTATTCACACAATCCGTGTTATAGATCTGAAATAAGTATAGACTTACAATCTAACTTTGTGTTAGAATTGCAGAAAATACATCCCCAGTTCTTCGGAGAGATGGCTGAGAGGTCTAAGGCGGCGGATTGCTAATCCGTTGTGCAAATCATATGTACCGAGGGTTCGAATCCCTCTCTCTCCTTCCTTTCTTAGGAAATTAGCCAGTGGATTGATGAAGTTAGCTCAATATCAAATTATCTTAACGGGATAACTGATGTATACACTTCTTTCTTATCTAATCTCTACGTCCAGGGTTTCGCCCGGGATCATTTGACAAGAATCCGAAAACGAAGAGGGAGACAAAGAAAATTACTACTGCATAGACAAAAAGTTTGAGGGTAAGCATTATAACATCTCCATGTTTTCCAGAACTAGGGGTATAATAAGATGAAGCAACTTTAGTTTCTTATGGAACATCTATTTATCTCTATCTTTTATATCTGTTTGAGCATACGAAGACGACTTCTTCCTCCGACTGAGATGAAAGAAACCGGCTTTTGCCATATCCTTCCTCCTACAAAATATCGCCGAAAGAATTATTTATTAAAATAAATATTCCATTTATTTTTCGATTATTATTTCAATAATTGGAAATAATAATCGCACAACTATCTAATAACTCAATTAAAAAATTGATATTTGTCAATCTTGCTTTAGGAACTAATCTTGCTTCAAGAACCCGCAGGAATCAAATTGCATCTCTCAATAAGAGAGATAAAACGGGTTAGTGCTAGCAGTCACAATCGCGGATCTCAGATAGGGCAGTTGCAACTTATCGAAATTAATTTCTCTTTCAATTGTAGCTATCCCCCCCCCCCACTTTTTTCACCTCTCCAACCCCGACCGTAGCTGTTTGGCAACTTCTTATCGCGTACCCGTAAGGGAAGGAGATGAGCGGGGCTTTCTGGAATTGAGCAACTCTCTCGTATTTATTATTAATAATTATCGAAAGCTAACTGCAGCTTGCCAAACGAAGGCCAAGAGTAGAAAGAACACTGGTATTATCGGCATCACATCTACAACTGGATCAAAGATTGCATAAGCTTCGGGTAATTTACCAAAATAGGTGTCATTGAGGCGAATAGAATTTTCTAGGTAGATGTCATACAAACCTGTCATCTGTATTCTCCAGTGATGTAACAATTAATTTCTATCCGACGTGGTTACACATCACCCTTCAATTGGTTGACCCGTCAGATGTATATATATTATTATATGTTCTATCGTCCAAATAATTTGGCTGTGCCGAGTGAAACTCTTACTGGATCGAAATGATATCTGAGGCGGCTTCTACTTAAGTATTTTTCCTTTTCAAGGAGTTTTGCCAAGTACTAGTAGTTCAAGACTACCCCAATTTTCCCTTTTTCCGTTTCCTTATCTTTCGGCCGAGCTGGTAGCTAAAAAAGCCGGTTGACAGGAAACCCGAAGTGTGAGATAGTCATCATATCAATTATTTGTGGGGCGTGGCCAAGCGGTAAGGCAGCGGGTTTTGGTCCCGTCACTCGGAGGTTCGAATCCTTCCGTCCCAGATTTTTTTCTTCTTTGGAAAAGATATATTGTATCCCCACGTACTAGGAAATAGAGAGATTCCAAATCTCAGTTAATTATAGCTTCATTTATCTATTTATCCTCTCCTTATCTAAATATACTCAATGCAAAAATTTTACTCGGCGGATCTTCCAGTTTATATTATGATGATAAACTGCATATAGCAATAGATACCTTCGTGATGCGAAAAAATAAAATGATATCAAAATTGAATTATGAAATTAGCTTATTGGATGTATGCTGGACCCGCCCACATAGGTACCCTACGGGTAGCTAGTTCTTTCAGGAATGTACATGCTATAATGCATGCCCCTTTGGGAGATGACTATTTCAACGTAATGCGTTCTACGTCGGAGAGGGAAAGGGATTTCACCCCAGTAACTGCTAGTGTAGTGGATCGCCACGTATTAGCACGTGGGTCTCAAGAAAAGGTTGTAAACAACATAAGCCGAAAAGATGAGGAATAACATCCCGATTTAATTGTTTTAACACCAACGTGTACCTCTAGTATTTTACAGGAGGATTTACAAAATTTTGTGGATCGAGCTTCTTCGTCTTCCGAGTCTGATGTAATTCCCGCGGATGTTAATTACTACTGAGTCAACGAGCTCCAAGCGGCGGATAGGACTTTGGAACAAATAACTCGATTTTATCTAGATAGGTCTCGGAAACAAAATATCTCGGATCGATGCGTGACAAACGTACCTTCAGCAAATATTATAGGAATTTTTACCCCCGGTTTCCATAATCAACATGACTGTCGGGAATTGAAACGTTTACCAGGAGAATCGGGAATTATGGTCAATCAAGTAATCCCAGAAGGGGGGTCTCTCAAATATTTGAAAGATTTGTCGAGAGCTTGGTTTAATACAGTCCCTTATCGCGAAGTAGGTTTGATGACGGCAACTTTTTTGGAAGAAGAGTATGGGATGCCTTACATATCCATAACCCCCATGGGGATTTTAAACACAGCTGATTTTATCGAACAAATTGGAAAGCTTGTGAATGTGTGGGCTTCCTCCATATCGGAGAAAAAATTTAATTACGAGCTATATGTTGACAATCAAACTAAATTTGTTTCCCAAGCAGCTTGGTTCTCAAAATCTATTGATTGTCAAAATTTGGCTGGAAAAGAAGCAGTAATCTTTGGCGACGCAACCCATGCAGCCTCAATTACTAAAATACTTGTTAAAGAAATGGGAATTCGTGTCAGTTGCTCAGGCACGTATTGCAAGCATGACGCAGAACGGTTTAACGAGCAAGTTCAGGGGTTGTGTGATGAAGTAATTGTTACGGAAGATCACACCGAGGTTGGAGATACAATAGCCCGTATTGAACCTTCCGCTATATTTGGAACTCAAATGGAGCGCCATATCGGCAAACGTATTGATATTCCTTGTGGAGTCATTTCGTCACCAGTTCATATTCAGAATTTTCCTCTGGGATATCGACCCTTTTTAGGTTACGAAGGGACCAATCAAATAGCCGATCTGATCTATAACTCATTTCATTTGGGTATGGAAGATCACTCACTAGATGTATTTGGGGGGCATGATACCAAAGAGATTATTGCCAAGTCTCTATCAACAAATAAAAAAGATATCAACTGGACTCCCGAAGCTGAGTTGGAACCAAATAAAATTCCTGGTTTTGTCAGGGGAAAAATCAAGAAAAATACCGAATCTTCTGCGACACAAAACAATATCTCAGAAATTACAATTGATGTAACGTATGTAGCTAAAGAAAAATCAAGTCCTTAATTTAATAAGCTGTATGGGTCATTGTTCGATCTAAATTTTAGTTCATTTAATTTCATTTCTTTTTTCGACAATGCGTAAATTAGTTTGTATAAGAAATATCAATTGACTATACTAGAACAGTAAGTATTTAACAAAAAGTAATTTCGGTTTTTAGATATTACGGTAAAACCTCGCTTGAAGCGATATGGTAAGAAGCAACGTGTGACTCGAACATCGAGATTGTATCTGCGGAATCTAGGATCCGCCGGTTCTACTTACTCAAAGGGTAGGACGTTCTCGCCTTGACACTTGTTGAAATCATTATCCAATGAAACTTGAGGAATATCTATATAGTTAAATTCATTTCTATGTTTGGAGAGCAAAATTTGTATCTATGGTTACTTTCACAAGATAGCGCGATGAAGTCTCATTAATACGTTACTTGTATGTCATTCCGGGGATCGAAGTTAACTTCCAAGTGGGGCTGCCTCGGCATTACTGGCGTCAAACCAGGGCCCAACGACTTTACATTGATTGATTTTTGTTTCGTCTACATTCTATGAATGGCAGGTGTAGCAAAAAGAAAAGGCTTACTCAACAAATTATCTTTCAATTATCTTTCTAGGGGTCAATGAGAAGGGGTTCTGCTGCTGCCGATTCTCAATCTGTAAAACCCTCGGGGTTAAGCCTAGACCTAAGGATTGTCAAAGTAGATCTACGAACGAGTGGATTTTCGATATCTAGTGAAATTTATTAAAACTTATTGGTGAAGAGCCAGAGGAGGGGGATAGGTAAACCTGCCTCCCTATTCACTTCATATTAAGATTTTTTAACAAGGATAATCGGTGAGGAGAGAACTCGGGAAATGAAAGATGCGAGCATTTGTACACATGTGAGTTATAAGTATCTGTCTGTAATTGGTTGGGGCAATTCTCCAACTAATTGAAGTTGTGCTGTAAGCCGTACGAAATCAACGTTTCATATACGGCTTCGCGGGGGGGGGGGGTGCGCCCTGCGCGCACCCCCCCCCTATCCTAATAGGTTACTTATCGAATAATCGCAATTGATACCCAATCTCGTCGAGAAGGGGAAGCTATTCAGGAGGTGGGTTTCTACAATCCCCGTAAAGAGCAGACTCAGCTGGATCTTTTTGCCATTGCTGCTGCCCTTAAGAAGGGGGCGCAATTAACAGAAACTGTTCGTGATATTTTGAAACGGGCCAAGGTGCCTGAACAGGTTGGAATCGACCTATCATCAAAATTTAAATCTTAGGAGAATCTAATGGGGACAGCTTGTAACTATTTTCAGATCCTTTTGTATTATCCCTCCTTTCTAGTTATAATCTACATCTATGCCGTATTTGTAATTCCTTTAAGAACTAGAATATTTCGGAGAGACTACTGGTTTTCTATCAGAACCACTCTTGAAAGAAGTGATATGGGACATATCCTTTTAGGCATGATGAGAATTTTGAAAAGAAAGGGAAGACGCCGTTAGCTCAAGCTAATTATCTCATTACTATCAGGACAGATTCTTTCTTCTAAATCAATTTTTTTTTCTTATTCGAGGGGGGTGGATGTTGGGAGTTGGCCGCCAATTTTACACTGGAAGTCTAGCATAAATCTCGACTTCTTTTATCAATATAGGTTTACAACTTGCCCTGCTACTGAGCATCAAGTTAGAAAACATTTCACTTCATTGAAAGAAAGCTTTCTCGACAAAACCCGAATTAGTGAGTATTTACTATCTTCGGGTTTTATGTCGTCCAATGAAATAGGCAATTCTCTGTCTCTAGGTATAAAAGTTATATCTTTGGATATAATGATCAATTATTTGTAGTTTCATTTTTACTTTATTTGCGTAGTAGTGATATAGGTACTATCCCGTCGAGTGCTGAGGAAGAAGCAGAAAGATATTTCCATATCTAATACATAATTTATATTTAACACATAATTTATAAATCAATTGAAGAGTCAGTATGACATATAGTAATTCTTGGGAGTTGCTACAATGAAGACAACTTCTGAACTTTACTTTAAATTTGGTATATTACGTAAAATTGAAAGGCTTACCTATGATCAAGACTGCTTCCCGTATCTATTTTTTCTTCTATTCAGAGATAATTTTTATTCAGTCGCTTGTAAGCGTTGTTTAGACAAACGAGACGTGGGTTTAATCTTCGGGGCGTGTGGTGCAGCAGCAATCAAGCGTTCAATTGATAGTATGCGTTACCAAAAGTATTCAGAAATCTCTTATTCAAAATTTATTTGAAGCGGAAGCAGTCGACTCGGTCTAAATTCATATCTTCGTGTACTTCTACAAACAATATCTCTAATTTTGGGGATACTTCTTCACCCCTCAACTAGTGAACCAAAAGACAACTCGAAAATTTCAAAATCTATTCATTCAATATTTCTATTTTTGGAGGACGGATTACCAAAATTTAGCCATGCTTTAGAAATAGAGATGGCACAAAATCTTCATTTAGAAACTTCAATCCGCTTATTTCGTCGACGAATTAGAGATGTCTCACTTCTCCATTTATTAAGGATAGTTTTTCACTTGTCTAAAACTTCGTGTGGAACATTTGTTAAACTTTGGTCTCGGAGAGGAAGGCCATGTAGAAGTATTAATACGCTACTTCAAAATTTTTACACTTATGAGGTTGATTTGAGATTGGTTGTTTTACGGACACGAAGACATAAGTCACAACCTAAATATCTATCATTTATCGATAAAAGAAACGTAACTAGAAAGAAAATACGTATTTCTATATCTAAGTCTGAGTTAGACGTAGCAGGCATCAATCGCTACCCCATTCGGGGTTTGTGTATCCACCTTGGAAGATATAAGAACAAGTCTATCATAATTTCTCATGGAACTCACCATTTCGTAAAAAAATGGATTCATTACCTCCTGATATTGCTTAGGTCTCAATTTCATTACTCAAATGAATTTACCCGAATACAGATCAATTTGTTATCCAGCAGCTGTGTTTTATTCCTGGGCTACATCTCAACCATTCAGCCAGTTTCGAAAGACGTCCAGGTTGAAACCACAGTAGGTTTTTGCAGTAGTATCTCAAGTGGAAAAGAAATTCATCCCAGTGTTCCAATTTTGCTACTAGTTAAACTCCTGGAGAAGGAAAAATTTTGCGATAGTACCGGACGTCCGGTTAGTAAGTTAGACTGGGCTGTATCAAAAGATGATGACATCTCGAACAGGTTTTCGAAAATTTGGAATAGTTTCTCTTCCTACTACAGTGCCTCACTAAATCGAGATGGATTGCGTAAATTGAGATATATCCCACGAATTTCATGTGACAGTACGTCAGCAAGTAAACATAGAAGTACAGTACGTATTTTACGACGTAGGCTTGAACTGGAACCCTTTATGGCGATGGCCTCCGTGTATAGAAACCCCAGTTTTTTCGAAATAAAAAAAAGGGTTTGGCATCTAAGCTTAACTCAATATGTTTCATTAAAGTTTAATTTGTTGAAAAATTAATTATATTAAATTTGTTTGATATTATTTTCTTCCCATTTCAAATTAACTAAATAAAAATTGCTACTGATGTTACTGAATCGACTTCGTAAAGAAGAAAGATGAATATCCCTATTACGAATTATTCAATGAGATAGATATGAAAGTATTCAAGTTGGTTGTTTGTTCCGAAGTCGGTGTGGCAGAAGGTTACCCATTTTCAAATATTATTCCGATTTTTATTACGAATTACACTAATTGCTCCTCCTTGGATCTCTTCTTCTTATTTGGTAATCTGCCAATTTTGCCGGAACGTATTCTGGTTATTGGTTTAACCGCAGTTATTGTAACTGATTTATTCAACAGAGGAAAAGATACAAGTTTGCTCCATATATTTTCAGTGATATTTCTGCTAATTAGCGCGGCTGCTGTACCAGGACAATGGAAGATCCACCTCATTTCCGTCGCTTCCAAAAATTTTTGGATTGGCAATTTTAGTTATATATTTAGATTTTTTTTGCTGATTTGTTCGCTATTATCTGTTCTCTTATCAATTGATTATATACGATGCTCAAAAACGGTTTCGGCAGAATTTCTGTTCTTCGTATCGGCTGCATGTTTAGGCGGAATGGTTCTATGTCGGGGAAATGATTTGGTCACACTTTACGTGGCATTGGAATTATCAAGCCTGTCTCCTTGTTTCTTGTCTGGTCATACCAAAAAAGATATAAGATCGAATGAGGCAGCTACAAAATTTTTGCTCATGGGTGGGGCGAGCTCGTCTTCTCTCTTATATGGATTTTCTTTGTTACATGGAATTTCGGGGGGGCAGCTTCAGCTTGACAAAATATCAGATGGACTCCCGTTAAATCAGTATCTTATCGTAATTTGCATCTCCACTGCGTTCGTCACAGCTGGAACGTCGTTTAAACTATCTCTCGTGCCGTTTCATCAATGGACTCCTGATGTATATGAAGGAGTGTGATTCGTCCAAGGAATAATTTAGTCACTATAAGTGTCTAGAAGTGATCTAGCGACATCGCAATTATTTATTGGCAGTGTCTTGCCGGTGTGTGGGGACACAAAAGAAATTCTCTTCGTTATCAGTTGCGTCAGAAATTACCTCTTGCTGTACAGTCACTTCCAATAATTGATTGACCAATAGCGTACGGGTGAAACAGAGGTAAGCCGTAGCAAAGCCCATTATTTAGA